TTACGGTTCAATCCTATATTATTAGATTTAATTTTATACATTAAATCACTATACGTAGAACCAAAATTTCTAGCACCAATGTTTATTCTACTAATCCATAAACGTCTAAACCAACGTTTTTTATTTTTACGACCAGAATAGCTATATTTTAAAGCTTTAAATACTTGTTGATTCGCTATTCGAAAAAGTCTAGAATGACTTCCAACATATCCTTTAGCAAGTTCTAAAATTTTTTTTCTATGCTTCCTTGCTACATTACCTCTTTTAATACGTACCATTTTTTTTAGTTATTAAAAAATTTTTTTACTATTGATTTTTCTGTATTACTTACAGTTTTTTTACCACTTAATCTCCGTTTTCGGGAAGAAGACTTTTTCTCTAGTAAGTGGGATTTGTAAGCTCTTTTTCTTAAAAAATTATTGTTAACTGTTTTTTTATATCGCTTAATAGCTGAGCGTCTTGTCTTAATTTTATACATAAACTAACTCTTCGATTTGTTCTTAAAATAATATAAAGTAATATACAATTAAAACAAATAAAATACAAGCAAAAATTAAGAGCGGCGTACTCAATATAAATTTTAATAATTTATGATAAAGTATAATAAAATAAATTATTGCTAATTTTTTTACCAAATGATTCGGAACTTAAAATATTAATTGTTGAGATATTTGCGTGAAAATAAAAAAACAAATTCGACGAATCCACACAGGTGCATTTGCATTATTAAATAGCATAATTCAAAATGGTGGTCAAGTAATTTTTGGATATCCAGGTGGTGCTATATTACCTATATATGATGAACTTTATTTATGGGAACAAGAAAATTTAATTAAACATATTTTAGTAAGACATGAACAAGGTGCAGCTCATGCTGCTGACGCCTATTCTCGATCAACAGGGAAGGTAGGTATATGTTTTGCAACATCGGGTCCTGGTGCTACTAATCTTGTAACAGGAATTGCAACAGCAGATATGGATTCAATACCAATGTTCATTGTAACAGGACAAGTAGGACGTGCTTTTATAGGAACTGACGCATTTCAAGAAGTTGATATTTATACCATTACAAAACCTATTGTCAAAGCTTCATATATCATTCAAAACGTCAATAAAATTTCTGAAATAGTATCAGAAGCCTTTTACTTAGCAAAAAATGGTCGTCCAGGACCGGTTTTAATAGATATACCTAAGGATGTAGGATTAGAGGAAATTATTTCTTATATTCCAATTTATCAGCAACATATAACTAGAAATAAACGTTATGAGTATTTATTTCAAACCCGATTTGAACAAATCAGAGCAGCTTTGACTATGATTCAGCAATCTTCCCAACCTCTTTTATATGTTGGAGGAGGAGCTGTGTTAGCTGAAGCTAGACGTGAATTAATCGCTTTAGCTGAAAAGTTTGAAATTCCTGTAACCACAACGCTAATGGGAAAAGGAGCCTTTCATGAGAATCATTGTTTATGTTTAGGTATGTTAGGAATGCACGGTACTGCATATGCAAACTTTGCAGTAAGTGAATGTGATTTATTAATAGCAGTTGGGGCTAGATTTGATGACCGAGTTACAGGTAAACTTGAAGATTTTGCTTCACAGTCTCAAATTCTTCAAATTGATATTGATCCACATGAAGTTGGTAAAAATAAAATTCCTCATCTTGCAATTTTGGGTGATATTAAAAAAGTTTTGCAACAATTGTTGAAACATTCTACTTTAGTCCCATCTTTTGATTCCACACAAACAAAATTTTGGCGTGAACGTATTATAAAATGGAAAAAACGTTATCCTCTAATAATACCAAAAACAAATACTGAATTATCGCCCCAATATATAGTAAATAGAGTTAGTGAATTATTTCCTAATGCTTATTTTACAACTGATGTTGGACAACATCAAATGTGGGCAGCTCAATTTCTAAAATGTAATATTCGAAAATGGCTATCTAGTGCAGGATTAGGAACAATGGGCTATGGTTTACCAGCGGCTGTAGGTACCCAACTGGCTTTTCCAAACTCAACTGTTATATGCATTAGTGGAGATGCAAGTTTTCAAATGAATTTACAAGAATTAGGAACAATTTCTCAATATAAGCTTCCAATAAAAATTTTTATATTAAACAATCGTTGGCAAGGAATGGTTCGACAATGGCAACAATCATTTTATGACGAACGTTATTCACATTCTTCAATGAAAGATGGTATGCCCGATTTTGTGATGCTTGCTGAGTCGTATGGTATAAAAAGTAAACGAATTCAAACTTTAGAAGACTTTCTAAGTATAGAAAATGAACTTGTGACATCTAACCAACCGTTTTTAGTTGATTTTCAAGTTCATGAAACTGAAAATTGTTACCCAATGGTTGCTCCAGGTAAAAGTAATTCACAAATGATAGGATTAACAGCAGAACTTTCATCAAACCTTGTTAAAAAAGTTATCTCTTAATAGGCCGAGTTGGATTTGAACCAACGTAGGCTGAGCCAACGGATTTACAGTCCGTCCCCTTTAACCACTCGGGCATCGACCCTATTTTCAAATATTATGTATTATTTCATTTAATGTTTAAATACTTGATCGTATATACGATCAAGTATTTAAAGATATGTAGAATATAATGCTATTCCTATTGCTGCTACAGTACTTCCGATAAGTCCACCACTAAAGAAACCTTCAGAAAATTTTTGCCAACCTAATAAACTATCTAAATCGCTTACTCTTTTGACTTTGGGTAACTCATTTATTTTTTCTGAATTAACGATTTGACCAGCTAATTTAACTACTAGTGGATTATCGTAAACTTCATATGTTACTTGTCCATAAATTGATAAACCTATTGTTAAAATAAGTAACAGAGTAATAGCAGCAAGTAAACCTGCAGCTAATGAAGGAACTGAAAACTGAGCTGAACGCAATGGACCAAATGTATAAAAAGGTCCTACAAGAAAATATCCATGTGTAAAACCAATTTCTGCTCCACGCAATAAAGGAGTTAATCCTGGTCGATAAGCTGGAAGAAGTCTAAGATACGCACGTGTAAAAGCTGACGTGGTAATTGGAGTTGCTAAATGACCAACAAAAGGATCCTGTCTATAAGGTTTAATAAAACTAACCATAATCTTCCTGTGTTTTAGATACCATAGATATTATAACACACAAATTTTTAAAAATAGTTTTTTGATTTATTGTGTGATTTAATTTTCTTTATGTTAACATATAATATATTAAATCAAAAAACTATAAAAAGGGTATATATATGATTTTAGTAAGTTACTACTTGGTTCTTTTAGTTTTTTCCATAGCAACAGCAGCAGCCTTATTCTTAGGCTTAAAAGTAATTAAATTAATTTAAACAACCTTTTTTATTTGTATCTATGGTTAAGTAAAATTTACTTAACCATAGTATAAATAATTTTTTATTTAATTCAAAAGTAAATAATTTAGTGATATAGGTTTTAATTAGATAATGATATTGAAGTTATCCTTTCAAACATGGTATATACATTGTTTAAGTGTTATTGATTGGCTAATTTTTATAGAAATTTTTTGGAATTACGCTTATCAGATAAAATCTAAGACACTTTTATATTTAGCATCAGCATTAGTTCTATTTTTTCTTAGTGCCGTTTGTATTCTGATATGGCATTATTTTTCAAACTTTTATTTATTAAAATGGCTAATAGGATTTCAGTCTCTATTAACTATAATAGGAAATTTTAGTTTATTTATTGCAACTTGGAGAAAAAATGATTGAATTTGACGAGAACAGATGGCAAATTAATTTACCAGGCAATAATCAGCCACAGAATTATATTATTCCGACTATATTGTTAGTAGGAGGGTTTAAAGCGTATAACTCAATAGGTTTTTGTTCCTTGTATTTGTTAAATATATTTCCTAATCTAACTACAATAAATCAAAATCAACCACTTATAAAAGGTTTTGGGGCTCAAAGTTTTAGTTTATTAAGTTACGGAAGTGCGGCTTTGGTTTTAGCAGGTTTTCTATTTTTTTCAGCTATCTGTAATATAGGTGCTGGTTCAATAAAATTTGAAAAAACCAATCAACAGATAACTCTTGCTTTTAAAGGTTATCCGGGAAAAAATGAACGACTTTTTTTTTCGTATAGTTTTCGTGAACTTCAATGTATTAAAATTCTTTATACTCAAACTCCTGTTCGTACACAATCACTATTTTTGGTTTTAGAAAGTAGTAGAGAAATACCTATATGGACAAGTCAAGATCCTTCAAAATTTATTATTTCGGAATCTTTTGTTACAAATTTAGGTTTAGAAATGGGATTTAATACTGAAATAGTTGATAGAGCAAAACAAAGTTAATTTTAAATGATAGTTAGTAAACTACTTATTAAATATATATATAATAATATTATTATAACTAATAAGTAGCGGGTATAGTTTAGTGGTAAAACTTCAGCCTTCCAAGCTGACTATGTGGGTTCGATTCCCACTACCCGCTCTAATAAATTCGAACCTGAAATGATTGATAACTCTATCGACTCTCAATCCTCATATGGCGGGTTCTACTGGCGAACGCCCATTTTCAGATATTATTACTAGTGTAAGATATTGGATTATTCATAGTATTACTATTCCTTCTCTATTTGTTTCAGGTTGGTTGTTTGTTAGTACAGGTTTAGCTTATGACGTTTTTGGAACTCCAAGACCAAATGAGTATTTCTCTCAAGACCGTCAACAAGTTCCACTTGTAAATGACAGATTCAACGCAAAACAAGAATTAGATGATTTAACTAAAGGATTATAACTATGATTAGAGGAACAAACCAACCTGTTGTTTATCCTATTTTTACATTCCGTTGGTTAGCTATTCATGGATTAGCTGTACCTACAATATTTTTCTTAGGAGCTATTACTTCAATGCAATTTATTCAACGATAGGAGAAATTTGATGACAACAAATACACCAGGACCAAACCCAAATTCTAGTCCAGTAGAATTAAATCGTACATCATTATACTGGGGTCTTTTACTTATTTTTGTATTAGCTGTGCTGTTTTCAAGTTATTTCTTCAATTAATTAGTGTTATTTTCTTGTGAAATATTTTTCTATATAAACATACTTAATTTAAAAAATTACGGAGAAAATTCTTTATGGCTAGTACAGGACGTGTTCCTCTTTGGCTTGTAGCTTTTGTTGCGGGTCTAGGAATTATTACAATTGTTGGAATTTTTATTTATGGGTCTTATTCAGGTTTAGGCTCATCTCTATAACAATTTTACTTTATTTCTTAAGTAGCATAATTTTATGCCGCTTAAGAAATTTTCATTAATAATTATGAATATTATGTTATTTTTTATTTATGTCAGGTGGATTTTTTTAGCATGTGATTTAAATACAAAAAAAGAGAGGGAATATGTATTGGATTTATCTTGATTATATAGTTATGATATATTCAAACCGTGCAACACTAGAAGAGGTTGTGGTTTATGAATTTATAAGTGCTCCACCAGCATGGTAAATTTATAATTGTCACTAAGGATAAAAAAATATCCTTAGTGACAGTTATAATGGATTAAAATTTATAACTTGTAGGATCAAAAACCTCTCGGTTTTCTCGTTCAATATAAAGAAATAAAGCTATTGTAGCAAAAAGAGGAAGAACTAGTCCTACAATTGGAACAAAAAAACTAGGTAATAAATCGATTGTCATAATTTCTCACTACCTTTTATTTAAAGTTAAATTTAATTATTGGGTTGAAATACCATAATTATAACGAATTTCTTCGATAAATAATTCAAACATTAGTTAATACTAACTATTATACAATCATCGTTGCTATAGATAAAATTGAATAGGTTAAAGATAAAGCTGTTTGAAAACTTAATCTTACGGTTTTAAATGAGTCCATAATTCCCGATTCAAAAATATTTACAATTTTATGATTTTTAATATCATATGACATATATATATCGTTTATTTTTTTTATTTGATCTATACTTGTTAAATATTTAGAAATGATATTAGTTTTATCAGTTTCTTGAGTTAATAAAACTTGAATAGGTCTAATTAAAGATTTGATAACCAATTGACTACCTGTTAATGAATCATTATAAAAATTACTGCGTGACCAATTTTCAACTTCTTCACTTAAATGTACAAAACTATAACCACCTCCTTGTAGAACCCCTTCATAAAGACAAGCTCTCGCACCAGTCAAACCTATTTCTGCACGTGCTCGTCGATCATTGGTTTCAAAATCTGTTACTCCTCCAACATTGATAATAGCTGTTGCTCCACTTAAATTTTTTCGACGATTTTCACGTTTTTCATTTTCATAGTCAGAATCGCTAATTAAAATTTGTTGTTTTAATTCTTGGCATTTTTTTTGTATAATCAATTCCTGACTAATAAATTTTGACCAACAAATAGTTTTAGTTTTAGTTATTAAAATTTTTTCTGCTTGACCTAAATCAGAACGTGTCAGGCCTTTCCAATCTCGAAAAGTTTTTATACATTTAGCCTTTGTATATAAAGCTAAATCTTCAAAAATAGTTTTATCGGAGTTAAAAATTTGAGGTACTTTTATAAAGGCAACATCAAGAATACCGTTAACTTTATTTAATATTAAAGTCGATAAAGCTTGTTCATCAATATCTGGACTTACTACCAGAAGAGAACGTTTCTCATAAATTATTGGTTCTAATATTTTTAGAAGAACTCCATCTTCTAAACTAATAGATTGTAATGTTACCAGTATATAGGGGTTTTCAAAATTAACCTCCATTTTTTCTGTATTGGTTACAAAATAAGGTGAAAAAAAACCTGCATTAAATTGCATTCCACGTTCTATTCTAAGATTAGTGCTTTTTCCTGATTCTGTATATATTTTTAAATCGCCTGATTTTCCTATTTTTTCAAAAGCTTCCTTAAAAATATTTCTTAAATTATCATCACTTGGTATATAACGATCGATAATTTTATTCCATAATTCACGATTTGTAATAGATATACTTTTGTCTTGTAAAATATTTAAGGCATAAGTTATAGTTTTAGTTATGCCCATTTTTGTTTCTGATGCATATGAGTTTTGAATAATATATTTAAATCCTTTCAAAATCAAATATGATGTTATTAGAAAAAATGTTTTTGTCCCATCGCCACTAGTAGTATTTATTTTCTGAAAGGAATCTTCAATTAACAATAAAATTAAATTTTGCACTGGATCAGAAGTTTGTAAGTTGCGAATTATTCTCGAACCACTTTTTAATAACTCAGGGTTATTAGATTTTTTTGAATCTAACAATAAATTTTTCCCAAAAGGTCCATATGTTTCCTCTATTAGTACTCCGAGTTTTTTAATACCATTTTCAATATGGGATGGAACATGTTCGGATGAGATTATATACTGTTTATGAGTTGTTTTCACTTTTTATCTCCTAAAAATATAATTCAATTTTTAGCAAAGCTGGGGCGGGAGGATTCGAACCTACGAATAACGGAGTCAAAGTCCGCTGCCTTACCACTTGGCTACGCCCCAATAGAATTGCTGCCTACAAATAGACAGTTAAAAAATTTTTTAAGTTTTTGTAAGAAGCATTGACGAGCTAGGAGGGATTTGAACCCCCGACACTATGGTTCGTAGCCATATGCTCTATCCACTGAGCTACAAGCTCTTAGCTTATATATATATATATAGTAAAAAGGATGATTTTACAAAAATGAGCTTAAATTTTTTTATAGAATTTGAATCTGAGCCTAATCAACATGTTCTACCAAATAAGATTAGGTTTACATCATCAAAAAATAATCATACTTCAACTCTGACTGTGACATTTTCTACCAACAGTTTTTTTAAAAAAATTAATCTACCTCTAAAAAAAAAAAAACTAATAAAAAATATCTATTTTATACAACAAAATTCAAAGTTTTCTACGAAAAATTTAGAAATCATATGGATAAATGGACGGCCCTTGATTTTTGAAGCAATCTTTTTCATCACATCAGAAGTTGACTCAAATAAATTAAAAAATATTTTTCAATTATATAACGAAAAAAATATTTTTTAATAGAAATAAAATTATGATTATTAACATAGTAAAGATTTATTAATCCTTACTATGTTAGTAAGTAGTTTTAACGACGTGAATAATATTCAACAACTAATAATTCATTAACTGGTAAACGTATATCTCTTCGATCAACAACTTTTTTCACTCCTCCACGAAGCTGTTTAACAGAAGCGGCTAAATGATAAGGAAGGAATTTTCTTCGTTTTGAATTTGCATTTTCGTCTACTATAGCTCGTATTGATTTAGTATCAGAAATTTGTATACTATCACCAGGTTGGCATTGAAAACTCGGAATTGTAACAATTTGATCATTTACTTTTACATGGCCATGTGACACTAACTGACGGGCTGCCAGTATTGTAGGACTGAAGTTAAGTCGAAATACAATGGTATCTAATCTCATTTCGAGCAACTGTAATATAATAAGACCTGTTGAACCTTTAATTCGTCTAGCTTCTTTCACATATCTAAACAATTGTGTTTCTGTAATTGAATAATTAAATTTAAGTTTTTGTTTTTCTTCTAGTCGCATTCTATATTCTGAACGACGAACTTTTTTTCTACTATACCCGTGTTGCCCTGGCAATGTATTTTGCCGTTTTTTATTTCTTATTCTTTTTCGTGTCAAATGATTTAATTGAACGCCTAATCGCCTTTGCAGTCTTAAGCGTGGACCTCGATATCGAGACATAATTTATTTAGCTCCGTAATTTGTTAGAAACATTTGTTAGAAGTATAATCAAAATATTTTCACCGTCAACCTATAGATCGACTTTAAAAATAATATAAATAATTATTATATAAGAATGGTGGGCGTAGCCAAGTGGTTAAGGCAATGGGTTGTGGTTCCGTCATGCGCGGGTTCAAATCCCGTCGCTCACCCTTACATAAATATGATTTTAAATTGAATTTTTTCAAGTTGCTAAATTATTTAGAATTTGTCTATAATTCAAAGTAAAAGTTTAAATAAATTTATGGGTTTCTAAAACTTGACATGGATAGATTTTTATCTAATTGAGCTAAATTTGAATTCCATGATTTTTTCTATCATTAAGTTTTTCTAATGCACACACTCAGTTTTCTAAAGAACCGCTTAATTAGGCTTTATTTTTTTGTTCTATCTTCAAACTACTATTTGCCTTATAAATATATAGTAGTAAAAGCGTTTACAAGCGGGCGTCAAAAAATATTATATTTGCTTCGTTTTCTTTTTCCTTTAAACCATATACTTGCTCGACTTGTTTTAGCTTTTGCAAGCTCCCTCCATATTTTTACCTCTCTAGTAAGAGGATCTACTTTCTTTGTACCGGCTAGGTTTTGGTTGTTAATTCTTCATCATTTTATGTTTTTCTATGAGGCTTTATTAACAATAAGGTTAATAGCAGAATGGTATCCTAGTGTAAATCTTCATCAGGGTGGAATTATTGAACAAATTATTTTTAATCTATCTGAACCTTACTTCAAAGCATTTGAAGAAATTCTACCAAAAGGATTATCTGCTTTATTTAGTTTTTATTTAATAGAACATATAAGTTCCATTATAGAAATTTTTTATAGAACCTTAGTACTATATGGTGGAGGTTGTAAAAAAAAATCATGGATAGAAAATGTTGATTTAATTGTAATGGCTATTTCTGGAGAAAATTTAATAACCGTTTAAAAAAAATTCATTAATCATTTATAAACATTCTGATAAAGTTAAGGAGAAAAATGTTAAAAATAAGATTAAAAAGATGTGGTAGAAAAAAATCACCAAGCTATAGAATTGTGTTAATCCCAAGCCAGTCAAAACGTGATGGTCGTGCTATCGAAGAATTGGGTTATTATAATCCTTTACGTAACTTACTTGTATACAACAAAGAACGTATTCAATTACATTTATCACAAGGAGCCCAACCTTCGCAAACTGTGCGAAACTTTTTAATAAAATTAGGTATTATTGAGAATATAAAAAAAATTCAGTAAAATATTAATAATAATACTATTAAATTAAAATATTAATACTGTTATTAATTTAAAGAACTTCTTATAAAATTGGAACAAAAACAAACACAATCAATAAGGATAACCTCATGAACGTTATTGCTCTAGGTTGGTCAATGCTGCTGGTTGTTTTTACTTTTTCACTAGCAATGGTAGTCTGGGGTAGGAACGGTTTTTAATTTTTGAATTTGGATTTAAGTTATGGAAGAAATTTTAAGTGTAGGTGGAATTGCTTTTATAGTAACACTTATAGGTCTTTCTCTTGGTTTCTTACTTCTAAGAGTTCAAGCCAGATAGAATATTTTTTTTCTCCTTCTTTGATATGTTTTTCATTGGAGGAGAGAAATTTTTTTTTGTTTATGAATATACTATTAAATGTAATCTTTTTCCTTCAAGTATCATTATTAGGATTTTTAATACTAACTAGAAGCCCTGCACGGCTGCCGGGATTTGAAAAAACTAGAAATAAAAGTTTAGATCAATTAATATTAATTATATTAATAAGTTTTTTATTAATTTTATTAGGTTTTAAGTGTCGTTAAAATTGTAAAATTTTTATTAAAAAATGAAAAAACTTAATAACTTTAACTTATGTCCCGTTCCTCGTGAACAACGGCCCTTCTATGAGTATATTAATCAAAAAAAATCGATATTACTAAGTTGGGTTAAATTAAATGAAAACGGTTATACAACCAACTTTTTTTTTACACTTTTTGTTATTTTTACTTTTAGTTTCTCTCTTATAAATTTATTTGTTTCATTTTCTTATTACCCAGTTGAAAGTATAGTTCTCAGTTTTGTTTTTTCTTTAATAATAGAAAGTTTACTTTATTTAAATTTTTTTCTAGGATGGACCTATATTGGCAGACGATTAGTTCAGGATAAAGTTGTTTATGAAGAATCAGGTTGGTATGATGGAAAAATTTGGATTAAACCTATAATAATTTTACGTCATGAACGTCTTTTATATCATTATCAATTGATTCCTTTAATTAATCGAATAAAAAAAACTTTACAATTAATTTTATTAAGTATTGTAATTTTAGTTTGCACATTTTTTCTTTTTATATACTAAAAATTTCTGATTTTTCTCATATAATAATATATAGACAATGGCGGGGTAGAGCAGATTGGTAGCTCGTTGGGCTCATAATCCGAAGGTCAGTGGTTCAAGTCCACTCCCCGCTATAATAAGTGGTCTATGCCTTTTGATTAAACAGTCTATATTGACTAGTCAACTAAAATTTGACAAAAACAAAGGGATGAAGATGTCATGAGTATAAAATTAAAACAAAATGACTTTCCAAAATTTGAAGGTTCGACTGGGGGTTGGCTTAGTGCTGCTAAAAACGAAGAAAAATATGTAATTATTTGGACTAGTAAAGATGATTCTCTATTTGAACTACCAACTGGTGGTACAGCTAGAATGAATTCTGGGAAGAATGTTGCGTATTTTGCTCGTAAAGAACAGTGTTTAGCCTTAGGCGCACAATTACGTAGTTTTAAAATAACTAATTATAAAATTTTTCGTATTTATCCACCCCTAGATATTACTTTATTACATCCTTTTGATGGAGTCTTTCCTGAAAAAGTAAATGAAGGTCGGTCTCCTGTAGGTAAAAAAGATTCATCAATTGGTGGAAATCCAAATCCTGCATCTTTTAAATTTAAACCTCAATCTTAATCCCAAAAGTAGATAGTAATTTTAGATTATTTCTTTACTCATATCTTTTAACTCTTTAAAATACAAGATTAAAGGATATGATTTAGGAGAGATGGCAGAGTGGTCGATTGCGTCTGACTTGAAATCAGAAGAACTAGAAATAGTTCCGTGGGTTCGAATCCCACTCTCTCTTCTACTGATAATATGATAAAATTGTCTTTAATTGCTATAGGTTAACTTTTTTCAGTAAAATATTAAATACAATATACCAAAAGGATGGTTCGGTTAATCAAAAATAACTTCGTAATAAAAGAGGTCTATATGTTAGTATTAAAAATTGCCGTTTATACAGTTGTTAGTTTCTTTGTTTATCTATTCTGGTTTGGCTTTATTTCAAATGACCCTTCACGTAATCCAACTCAAAAAACAAACTAAGTTATTTAAGGGGCTCTATCCAAAAAGCCCCTTAGTTTTTATACTTAAAAAAAAGGGTAGTTAGCTCAGCGGTAGAGCTTCTGCCTTACAAGCAGAAGGCCACAGGTTCAAATCCTGTACTGCCCATAGGGCTCATCGTCTAAGGGATTAGGACAGAAACCTTCTAAGTTTCTAATGTAGGTTCGAATCCTACTGGGCCTAGTTGGTTATCTCGTCTGATATTTCAAGAATTTATTTTTTAGCACAAATTAACAAATGTTTTTGACAGAAAGCTCTTTAAAACCTGATTATAAAAATTAGATGTAAATCATTACAAGTCTCTAAATAAATATAATAACTTTTGAGCAATCAATTAAGATGGCTTAAGGAGAAAACATGAAATTAGCTGTATACGGAAAAGGTGGAATTGGCAAATCAACAACAAGTTGTAATATTTCAGTTGCGCTTGCTCAACGTGGTAAAAAAGTTTTACAAATAGGTTGTGATCCAAAACACGATAGTACATTCACATTAACAGGTTTTCTTATACCTACTATTATTGATACTCTTCAATCAAAAGATTATCACTATGAAGACGTTTGGCCGGAAGATGTTATTTATCGTGGTTTTAATGGGGTTGATTGCGTCGAAGCAGGTGGACCACCAGCCGGCGCGGGATGCGGTGGATATGTTGTTGGAGAAACAGTTAAGTTATTAAAGGAATTAAATGCCTTTGATGAATATGATGTAATTTTATTTGATGTTTTAGGTGATGTTGTTTGTGGTGGGTTTGCAGCTCCATTAAATTATGCAGACTATTGTTTAATTGTTACAGATAATGGTTTTGATGCTCTTTTTGCAGCGAATCGAATAGCAGCTTCTGTTAGAGAGAAAGCTCGTACACATAATTTAAGACTTGCTGGTTTAATAGGAAATAGAACTGCTACAAGAGATTTGATTGATAAATATATACAGACTGTACCTATACCTGTGTTAGAAGTTCTACCCTTAATTGAAGATATTAGGGTATCGCGAATAAAAGGAAAAACTCTTTTTGAAATGGCAATTACAGATTCTTCATTGGATTACATTTGTGATTATTATTTAAATATAGCAGATCAATTGATTGCAAAGCCGGAGGGGGTAATTCCTAAACAATCTGCAGATCGTGAATTATTTACACTTTTATCTGATTTTTATTTAAAGCCAGCTGAATCAAATGAAAACTCAAATAATTTAGATTTAAATCTATTTGTCAACTAAATGAATAAATTAAAAAAAAATCTATTTTTATGGACTCCAAACAACAACTTTTAAATACTAATTCACTCAATTTTGAATGTGAAACAGGTAATTACCATACTTTTTGTCCTATAAGTTGCGTTGCCTGGCTTTACCAAAAAATAGAAGATAGTTTCTTCTTAGTTATAGGAACAAAAACTTGTGGATATTTTCTTCAAAATGCTTTAGGTGTAATGATTTTTGCTGAGCCTAGATACGCAATGGCTGAATTAGAGGAAGCTGATATCTCTGCTCATTTAAATGATTATATGGAGTTAAAACGCTTATGTTCTATCATAAAAAAAGATCGAAACCCTAGCGTTATTTTTTGGATAGGAACATGCACAACTGAAATTATAAAAATGGATCTTGAAGGGATTGCTCCAAAGCTAGAAGCTGAATTAGGTGTACCAATTGTTGTTGCACGAGCCAATGGCCTAGATTATGCTTTTACACAAGGCGAAGACACAGTTCTTGCTTCATTGGTCCAATCATATGGTCTTAAAACAACAAGTCAAACTATATCAAATAAATCTTCTAAATTAATTTTGTTTGGTTCAGTTCCAAACACTGTTGTTCATGAATTAACAAATGAATTAAATTTTTTTGGTGTGGAAGTTGGAGGATGGTTACCAGCAAAGCGCTATACAGAATTTCCACTTTTGAATGAAAAAGATTTTGTATGTGGTGTTAATCCTTATTTAAGTCGAACAGCAACTGCATTAATGCGAAGACGGAAATGTCAATTAATAGGAGCACCCTTTCCTATTGGTCCCGATGGGACAAGAGCTTGGATTGAAAAAATCTGCTCAATTTTTAATAAACCAGTAAATGGTCTCAAAGAAAAAGAAAATAGAATTTGGAAGACACTTCAAGTTTATACAGATTTATTGAAGGGCAAATCAGTTTTTTTTATGGGTGATAACTTATTAGAAATTTCTCTTGCACGTTTTTTAATTCGTTGTGGAATGGTTGTATTTGAAATAGGAATACCATATATGGACAAACGTTATCAAGGAGCAGAACTTTTATTACTTGAAAAAACTTGTGAAGAAAAAGGAGTTTTTCTCCCAATAATTGTAGAAAAACCAGATAATTATAATCAAATAGATCGTATAAAAGATTTAGAACCGGATTTAGTTATTACAGGTATGGCTCATGCTAATCCTTTGGAAGCACGTGGTATAAATACAAAATGGTCTGTTGAATTTACATTTTCACAAATTCATGGGTTTACAAATGCAAAAAACATATTAGACCTTATTTCTAAACCATTGTTAAGGAATTTAAATAAGGATACCTATTTTTCACATTAAATAAAAAAATTTGTTTTTAAAGGATAAAAGTTGTTATCCTTTAAAAACAAATATTTTTTAGATTAAAAAATAAAAGTTTTAACCCATAAGATTTTTTTAAAATGTATATAATAAAGTAAAACAGCTTAGTAGAAATTCCTGTTATCAATTTTCATCATATACGAAATACTCCTCCTTTGCAAAACATCATAAAGCATAAATGCCAGACTTTTTCTCCTAGGAAGTTTATTTCCCTATTTTTCTAGTACTCATTATGACAGCAACTTTAGAAAGAAGAGAAAGTACTAGCCTATGGGAGCGTTTTTGCTCTTGGATTACTAGCACAGAAAACCGTTTATATATCGGTTGGTTCGGTGTATTAATGATCCCTACATTATTAACAGCTACTAGCTGTTTCATCATCGCGTTTATCGCAGCTCCTCCAGTAGACATCGATGGTATCCGTGAACCAGTTGCTGGATCACTTTTATACGGAAACAACATCATCAGTGGTGCTGTTGTACCTAGCTCAAACGCTATTGGTATCCACTTCTATCCAGTTTGGGAAGCAGCTTCTTTAGATGAGTGGCTTTACAACGGTGGACCTTACCAACTTATCGTTTTCCACTTCCTAATAGGTGTTGCTACTTATATGGGACGTGAATGGGAACTTAGCTACCGTTTAGGTATGCGTCCTTGGATCTTTGTTGCATTCTCAGCACCAGTTGCAGCTGCATCAGCAGTATTCTTAATATATCCTATCGGACAAGGTAGCTTCTCTGATGGTATGCCTTTAGGTATTTCAGGTACATTCAACTTCATGTTAGTATTCCAAGCTGAACATAACATTCTTATGCACCCATTCCACATGGCTGGTGTTGCTGGTGTATTTGGTGGTTCATTATTCAGTGCTATGCACGGTTCTCTTGTAACATCAAGTTTAATCCGTGAAACTGAAGATGGTGTATCTGCTAACTATGGTTACAAATTCGGTCAAGAAGAAGAAACTTACAACATCGTAGCTGCACACGGCTATTTTGGACGTTTAATCTTCCAATACGCAAGTTTCAATAACTCACGTGCTTTACACTTCTTCTTAGCAATCTGGCCAGTTGTAGGTATCTGGTTAACTGCTCTTGGTATTAGCACAATGGCATTCAACTTAAACGGATTCAATTTCAACCAATCTGTTGTTGATAGCCAAGGTCGTGTAATTAACACATGGGCTGATATTTTAAACCGTGCTAACCTAGGTATTGAAGTAATGCACGAACGTAACGCGCACAACTTCCCTCTAGACTTAGCTGTATCAAATGTTCTTCCAGTAGCATTAAATGCTCCAGCTATTAACGCTTAAGAATATTTTGACAAACATATGAGATATGAAAATTATCTCATATGTTTGGTTTTTCTATAAAACTTTTTTAATATTAAAAAAACTTTACAGTTGAAAAATATAGTTTGTGAGCAAATAAAGATTGTTAATTTTTGAACACCTCAAATTTTTTAATATAAGTATAAAAAGCTATATAGGTTAAATTAAAAAATTTTATATATTAAATAGCAGTCTAGTAAAAACTAGACTGCCATTTAATGTATTTATTATAATACGTAACGCTCTCCAGCAGGATATTTGTTTACAACATAACTGTGGATTGTGTAACGAATGTTTCTAGATTCAGTTTCTTGACGTTCTAAGTAGAAACCTGGCTCTTCGTAAGGACGTTGTACGATAAATGATAATGCACAGCTCTCTGTACCACGAGTGTTATCAAAAGCATTAATTTTGATATAAGTCGTTGGATGAGCAGCACGACATTGGTCTAATTCATAGATAACAACTGAAGCATCTTTAATACCGAATAAAGGTAATCCCCAAAGTTCCCAGTAACAATTACGAGGATGTGGATCTTCAGTCCATTCAATATTAATAGCCCATCCTTTGTTAACAATATACTTAACTTGAGCTAGGATTTGTTCGTTAGTTAAATCTGGTAAAAATGAAAAGGCACCTTGTGTTAATCTCACTCTTCAAATACTCCTTTAGTGTTTTACACTTATATAGTTTTTGTTAGAACTTTAATTTTAGAATACAACTTATTGTCTAGTTGTTGTTTCAACGAAGTCAGCAGTATCTGTTGATGTATAGTTGAAAGAAATATCTTTCCATAAATCTAACGCAACACGTAATGGTGTACATTGATCTGCTGCTGCACGTAAAATTTTAGGTCCTTCTTTAATATAGTCACGACCTTCATTTCTAGCAAGTAACACAGCTTCTAAAGCTACACGGTTAGCTGTTGCTCCAGCTGCGATACCATCAGGGTGTCCTATTGTACCACCACCAAATTGTAAAATTACGTCTTCACCAAGGTAATTTACTAATTGGTGCATTTGTCCACAATGAATACCACCAGATGCTACAGGAAGAGTTTTTCTTAAAGAAGCCCAGTCTTGTTCAAAGAATATACCTTGTGGAAGGTTAACTGGTGTATGTGTATTTAATAGAGTATTGTAGAATCCTTTAACCATTAGAGGATCACCTTCTAATTTACCTACAACTGTACCAGCGTGTATATGGTCAACACCTGCCATACGCATCCATTTACAGATTACACGGAAATTAATACCATGGTTCTTTTGACGAGCATAAGTTGAGTTACCTGCACGGTGTAAGTGAAGGATCATGTCATTTTTGCGAGACCATATAGCCATAGTTTGGATTGCAGTATAACCGATTACTAAGTCGATCATTATAATTACAGATCCAATTACTTTTGCGAATTCTGCACGCTCGTACATATCTTCCATTGTACCAGCAGTTACGTTAAGGTAAGAACCTTTAACTTCACCAGCTGCCGCAGCTGATCTGTTAACACCTTCCATAACGTAAGAGAAACGTTCACGCCAACGCATAAAAGGTTGAGAGTTGATGTTTTCGTCATCTTTTAAAAAGTCTAAACCACCTTTTAAACCTTCAAATACAACACGACCGTAGTTTTTACCTGATAAACCAAGTTTTGGTTTTACAGTTGCACCAAGTAAAGGTCTTCCAAACTTATCTAAACGTTCACGTTCAACAACTACACCTGTCGCAGGACCTTGGAAAGTTTTTAAGTAAGCATAAGGAATACGCATATCTTCTAGACGTAAAGCCTTAACTGCTTTGAAACCAAAAACGTTACCAATGATTGAAGCTGTTAAATTCGCAATAGAACCTTCTTCGAAAAGGTCACATTCGTAAGCGATATAACCAAAATATTGGTCAGCAGCTCCAGGAACTGTGTCTACTTTGTAAGCTTTTGCACGATAAACATCACAAGCTGTTAATAAGTCTGTCCATACAACAGTCCATGTAGCAGTTGATGACTCACCAGCCACTGCAGCAGCAGCTTCAACTGGATCCACTCCTGGCTGAGGAGTAATACGGAATAAAGCAAGCACATCAGTGTCTTTGATTGGGTATGCTGGATCCCAGTAACCCATTTCAGCATAAGGGATTACACCTGATTCGTAACGTTCGTTTTTGATTCGTGTTCTTTCTTCTACAGATTGAAACATGTAGGACTCCTTTTTATGTACCAGTAAATTCTGTGTTTCTCGGAAATGTTAAATGGTCCTTTCGGCAATTTAAACCCAACTTGAAAAGCAAAAACTATATATTTTTAATCTCTATACAAAATTGTTACTAACATATGTTAATGTAAAACAAGTTTTTTGTATATACCTATATTATATGAATTAATTACAAAATATACAATAATTATGCGTATTTAAATATTTAGTATTTTAAACAGATGAACCAGAAATGATAATTTTCATTTTAAGCAGAACTTTTCATTAATGATAAATACTTCTAAAGTACTGTCAGGTAATTGGCTTTTAATAAACGGTCAAGTTTATGTTGTTAATTATAAAGTTTCATTATCTGATCTTTTTGAATATTTACAAAAGATTAAACCAGGATTAATAACTGAATACAATCAAAAAATTTTATCTAATGATCTATCTAAAAAAACTTTTTTAACTCATTTAGATCGTATAGAATTTGTTACTATAGTTGGGGGTGGTTAAAATTATTATAAATTTTTTCATGGATCTGCTAAAAAGCGGATCCATGAAAAAAATATTAAACATTATAATGGTAGACTAGAAATTCATCTCTGCAGCCTGAACTTTCTCGAATTGTTTTTTCTTTAAAACTAGTAAAGTTTGTGTTAACATTGTTACGAAAGCAAAAAGCACAAACCCATAAATACGTGCTGGATTTTGTAGAACTATTTCTTTATCTGCTTGACCGAATCCTCCAACATTAGGATCAAGAGTAAGAGGTTGGTCTACACGAATAACATCATTTTTCTTAACAATTAGATCAAGACCTACTGGAATAAGTTGTTCAGTTAAATTACCTTTAGAATCTTGTATTGTTAATTTAGTCCCTGTTTTTTCATTAATATCAATTACTGTGATTTTTCCACTAGCTGTTGCTAAAAAAGCATTGTTATTTGTTTTTTGTCCATTTGGATAAACTTGGCCACGACCACGGTTGGCTCCTACATAAATAGGATATTTTAAGAAGTGTACTCCTTTGTCAGTTTCTGGATTTGGTGCGAGAATCGGAAAATGAATTTCTTGATTTTTTTCACCAGCTACTGGACCAACAACTAAAATATTTTCTTGACTAGGACTATATGGTGTGATATAGACTCCTTTTGTTTTTGCTTTAAGTTCGGGAGAAATTTTATCTTTTGGAGCAATTTTAAATCCTTCTGGTAGTACAACAACAGCACCAACGTTTAGCCCACCTTTTTTACCATTTCCTAAAATTTGTTTTTGTGTTGTATTATAGGGTATTTTTACACTTGTCTCAAAAACCTGATCAGGTAATATTGATTGAGGAGCTTCTATTTCTACTGGTTTAGATGCTAAATGACAGTTGGCACAAACAATTCTTCCATTTGCCTCTCTTGGATTAGTATATGCTTGTTGAGCATAAATCGGAAAAGCATTTGCAGGTTTAGAAGCTAAAAAAAGTTGTGGAATACCTGTACTAATTATCACAAGAAAATCAAAAATTTTTCTGATTTTTTTGCTTCTTTTGTTTTGCATAGAATTTTTTAACTCTTTAAATAAAGAAAAAATTAACAAAATTTAATTTGTCTTAGTAAAAAATACTACTGGATTAAGATAGTATACCGATTTTTTCTAAGGCAAATAAAAAACTACTTCCAGTCAAATATAAAATTATTATCGCAACTGTAAAAACTACTTGAGTAATAGGATCGGTTGAAGGAGTTATAATAGCAGCTACTATGGTTGCTATTAAAAATACATACCGAAGCCAATTAAAACAATTTTTTGATGTACAAAATCCTATAAAACCTAAAAGGATTTGAATGACAGGAATTTGAAAACTATATATTGATCCTAAAAACAAAGTCCATAGGAAATCCACATAATCTTGAAATGACCATAGAGGTTCAAGAATATCTTTTGTATAAGAAAAGAAAAACTTTAATGCAGCTGGAGCAACAACCTTATATGCATATAAACTTCCAGCAAAAAATAAGATGAAAGACAAGAGAAAAAGACTTCCAAAAGCAAATTTTTCTCTACTTAATAATGCAGGAAAAAGATAACATATTGTATAAAGGATTACAATAGGACTTTCAACCACTAAAGCAGTTGATAACGAAAGTTTAAAACTTAAAAAGAAATATTCATCTGGTGATGGTTGAAAAAATTTTATCCCTTCGATAACTCCTTGTAAAAGTTGTGCGAGTATTTTAGTTTGAGAAAAACATAATCCTACTAAAAAAACTAAGAAGATCATCAGTTGGAATAGACGCTCGCGTAGTTCTTGATTATGCTCTGTAAGCCCCATATAAATTTTTGAACCAATTTGATTATTTAATATAGAGGACTTAAATTTAAATAGCATATATTACTACTTATTAGATGTAACATATTTTTTAATATAAATATGTTACATCAAAATATTATTTTAAATACGGTTTGATTTATCAAAAGTTAGAGCTTGATATCTTGCAAGGGCTCGCTTAAGGTTTATTGTGTTTAAAAGCTTTTCATTTTGCTTTGTTGATTTTGCTAATGCATCAACAACTTGATCTAATTCTTTTTTTGCTTGATCTACATCAATTGTGATATCTGAAAGTTCTTCAATTTGTCGGACAATTATTTTTAAATTATTATCTTTAATTTCAGCTATTCCATCTAGTATAACGATAGGTATCCAATTATTTTCCGCTTTAATTCGCAAAACCCCTATATCTAAGGCAGTTAATAAACGAGTATGATTTGGTAAAATCCCAAGTTCTCCAGTAGTCGTTGGTAAGACAACTTCTTTAACTTTCCAATCAGCAATAGTTCTATTGGTAGCAAAGAGATTTGTGGTGATTAACATAGTTTACACCTCCTAAACTTATTTTAATTTTTTCGCTTTTTCAACAACTTCAGATATATCACCTACAAGATAGAAAGCTTGTTCTGGTAATGCATCAAATTCACCTGCAACAATTGCTTGGAATCCTTTGATTGTATCTCTTAAAGAAACATATTTACCAGCAAGTCCTGTGAATACTTCGGCAACAAAAAAAGGTTGAGATAAAAATCTTTCAACTTTTCTTGCTCTAGCTACAGTTAATTTATCAGCTTCTGACAATTCATCAATACCTAAAATAGCAATAATATCTTGTAGCTCTTTATAACGTTGAAGAGTTTCTTTAACTAATTGAGCCGTATTATAATGTTCTTCACCAACAATTAAAGGTTCCAGCATTGTTGATTTTGACGCTAGTGGGTCCACAGCTGGATAAATACCTTTTGCCGCCAAGTTTCTTGAAAGTACTGTAGTAGCATCAAGATGAGCAAATACAGTTGCAGGAGCAGGGTCTGTTAAATCATCTGCTGGTACATAAACAGCTTGAATTGAAGTAATAGAACCTTTTAATGTTGACGTAATACGTTCTTGTAACATACCCATTTCTGTAGCTAATGTAGGTTGATATCCAACTGCTGAAGGTACACGACCCAATAGAGCTGACACTTCTGAACCTGCTTGTACAAATCTGAAAATATTATCAACAAAGAATAATACATCTTGATTTTGGACATCGCGGAAATATTCAGCCATTGTTAATGCACTTAAGGCAACACGCATACGTGCTCCTGGCGGTTCATTCATCTGGCCATAAACAAGTGCGACTTTTGATTTTGGTAAATCAGAGGGAACGATAACACCAGATTCAATCATTTCTCGATATAAATCATTACCTTCTCGAGTACGTTCACCAACACCAGCAAAAACAGAAACACCTCCATAAGCTTTTGCTACATTGTTAATTAATTCCATAATAAGTACAGTTTTACCAACACCTGCACCACCAAAAAGTCCAATTTTTCCACCTTTTCTATAAGGTGCTAGTAAATCAACAACTTTAATTCCTGTAGCAAAAATTAGAGGTTTTGTTTCAAGTTCATAGAAAGCTGGAGCACCTCTATGAATTGGCCATGTTAGATCAGGTGTTTCAATTGATGAAAGGTTATCAATTGGTTGACCTAAAACGTTAAATATTCTTCCTAAAACTTGATTTCCAACAGGTACAGAAATTGGTCGACCAGTATCTACAGCGATGAAATTACGAGCTAATCCATCAGTTGGATTCATAGCAATTGTACGTACAGTACTACCACCAATCATTTGCTGAACTTCGGCAACAACTTGTACATATTTTGCTAGTTTTGCAGAAGAAGAATCTAAGATTTCAATAGCTGAATATATTTCTGGAATAGATTTCCCTTTATATCGTATATCAACTACGGGTCCAATTACTTGAGATACTTTTCCACCTACGGGTCCAGGGAATGTAAACTCTTCTTCTTTAACACCTGATTCTTTAGTATCTGCTTCTTTAATATCTGATTCTTTAGTATCTGACTCTTTAATGTCTGACTCTTTAGTACTCATGTTTATTTTACGAATATTAAGTGTTATGAAAAGTAGAAAATAAATAGGGTTTCCCGAAACTTTTGGTTGTATTTATATTATTTAAATTCACGACCAGTTGTTAATAACCAATTTTCGGCTTCAATATAGTTATTGGGAGCTAAACGAATTGCTTCCTTCCAATAATCTGCAGCTTTATTAAAAAGCTTTTTGGCAATTTCAGATTGTCGTTTTTCAGAAGATTTGACACCTTGATAATGATAAATAACAGCAATATTGTTGTATGCTTGTGACAATTTCGGATTTAATTCCAAAGATTGATGATAATATTGAAGAGCTGTAGAATATTCACCATTATTTGAGTAAATAAGTGCAATATTATACAGAATATAACTTCTGTCAATTGGATCTTCTTCTAATTGAAGAGCTTCGTAATAACTTTCTAGGGCTTGAGCATATTGGCCTGCAGATTGAGCAACTAATCCTTCTTTATAGTAAGTAAATGCTTCTTTTTCTTGTTGGCTAGCAGGTAAGACTTTTATTAAAATATCAGCTAGGATAGTAAATGTTTTATCAAGAAAATTATCATTCTTTTGTGAACGATTCATAAATATTTAAAATTTTTTATGTTGAAATTAAAATCACCTAAATAGCTTTATGTGGTACGAACGGAAAGAGTCCTAAAAGTCGGGCATGTTTTATTGCCTTTTTTAATCGATTTTGTTGAATTTTTGTCAGCCTACTTACTCTACGGCCTAAAATTTTTCCATAACTAGTAGTAAATGATCTTAGTAAAAGCAAATCTTTGTAATCAATTCCGCGATTTAAAGCTAACGGAGAAAGTTTTACTTTGGTTCTTGCCATAAAATTTATTTAGTCTCCTTATGTAGTGTATGAGAATTGCAATAAGGACAAAATTTCTTTTGTTCTAGTCTAGCTGGTGTATTCCGTCTATTTTTTGTTGTTGTATAACGTGAAACACCTTCTGCTCTTTTGTTAGAATTTGTACGACAACTTGTACATTCAAGATGGATAATAATTCGGCTACCTTTTTGTTTTGCCATTTTTTTTATTTGTAATTTTTTTATAGAATGCTATATAGTTAATTATAAGAAATTTTTAATCTTAAGCTAGTCAAAAAACACTGTTATTATTTCAACTTATTTAATAATTTTCTCTAGCTCAAATCTTTTAAAACAAGTATAATCTAAAAGAAAGACTTTAAATATTAAATACTATGGCTAATATTAAATCTGCTAAGAAAAGGGTTCGTGTTGGACAAAGAAATTTAAAATTAAATCGATTTTATAAATCGACAGTTAAAACTTTAGTAAAAAAATATCGTATAGCTATAAAAAGTTTTGAATCAACAAAAGACAAAGAAACATATGATCATTTAAAGTCTTTGGTTTCAAAAATTTATAGTAGAATTGATAAAGCAGCTAAAAAGAAAGTATTTCATCCACGAAAAGCAGCAAGACAAAAATCACGTATTAATAAAATTTTAAAAAAAATTAGTTATAGTTAATGCTGTTAGTTATATTTCGATCGAAATAAGGTTAAGGGAAGTTATTTCTTAACCTTATAAGATTTTTTTGAATCAAATAATTAAGGAGATTAAAAGCATTCATGCGAAAGGTATATCTTGCAAATATTCCTGATTTAATAGAAATTCAAAAAAGTAGTTTTTGTTGGTTTCTTGAGGAAGGTTTGAGTGACGAGTTAAAACAGCTGTCAACGCTTGGTGATTTTATGGAAACAGTAGAAATACGATTTTTTCATAATGAATTTTATTTCCATCAACCTTTTAGGATACCCTATGAATCTCGTAGGAATAAATTATCTTATTCTATTAAGTTATATATGCCTATTGAAGTTCAAAATAAAGTTACACAACAAATCGACTTACATACTTTATGTTTATGTGAGTTACCTCTAATGACTGATAGAGGAACTTTTGTAATTAATGGTTGTGAAAGAGTTATTTTAGGTCAAATAGTTAGAAGTCCCGGTATTTACTACAAGGTAGATTCAGTCAATAGTTATATATCAACTATTGGAGCAACTTTAATTTCAAATAGAGGTTCATGGCTTTATTTTGAATATGATAGAGAAAAACTTATATGGATTAAAACAGATCGGATTGAAGAAATTCCTATATCAATTTTATTAGAAGACATTGGTAATCAATCTAGTACCATCTTTTCACACTTAGAAAATTCGCATTATTTTGAATATATTTTAACACATGCGAAAAAAATTTATACAAAAAGTTCTGGTATTCCCTATGCAGAACATAACTCTAAATGGGAATTATTAAAAAGTGAAATATTTGACGCACGTTACTATAGTTTAGGAAAAGTTGGGAGATATAAAGTTAACAAAAAATTAGGTATTAATTTACCTCAGAGAGTTCAAACTTTAACATTACATGATATTGTTGAAATTGTTGACTATTTAATAGGTTTGAGAGTTCTAGTTGGTAACGTTGATGACATTGATAGTCTAGAAAACCGTCGGATTAGATCAGTAGGTGAACTTTTACAAGTTCAATTTTCACATGCTTTTTTAAGATTTGGAGCATTTCTTGAAGAAAAACGTGACATGATGAATACTTTTGATTTAAGTGTTTTAATTAATCCGTTTCCTATTCAATCTGCTGTTGATGAGTTTTTTGCTACTAATCCTTTATCTCAATATTTAGATCAAATAAATCCATTAGCTGAACTAATTCATAAACGACGCGTAACAGTACTTGGTCCAGGTGGAATACCTTTTGAAAAAGCTAGTCTTGCAATTCGAGACATTCATCCAAGTTATTATGGTAGACTTTGTCCGATTGATACACCTGAAGGAGAAAAAGCTGGTTTGGTCGCTTCACTTGCCACGTTTGTTCATACAGATAATCAAGGCTTTTTAAAAACTCCATTTTTTTCAATTCGTCAAGGAAAAATAATAGGGTTAAATTACTTAAATGTAGGTCAAGAAGACGGAAAGACAGTAGGTATGGGTGATAGTTTAGTTAGTACAAAAGGATTTCTTTTAACAAAAAATATTGGAGTCAAAGAAAATGATGAATTTCGTTTGACGGCACCATCAGAAGTAAATTATCTTTCTGTTTCACCTTTTCATCTTTTTTCACCAGCTGTTGGTTTAATACCATTTTTTGAGCATGATGATGCTAATAGGACTTTAATGGGTGCACATATGCAACGCCAAGCTGTTCCTTTGATAAGACCTCAAAAACCAATAGTTGGAACTGGTATAGAATCAAACTTAGCTATTGAATCAGGTTCATTACTATTAAGTTATACTAAAGGAATTGTAAAATTTGTTTCTTCTAACTCGATTTGGATATCTGATTCTTACGGCAAGACCATTGTATATAGATTAGAAAAATTCCAAGCTTCCAATCAATCTACTATTTTAAATCAACGTTCCATTGTTTGGGTTGGTGAATATGTCGAAAGTGGAAGTATTATTGCCGATGGTCCAAGCACAGATGAAGGTGAATTAGCTTTAGGGAAAAATGTTACAGTTGCTTATATGCCATGGGGGGGGTTTAATTATGAGGATGCTATAGTTGTAAGTGAAAGACTGGTTTATGAAAATATTTTTACCTCAATTCACATTGAAAAGCTTGAAGTAGAAATAGAAGATAATGATAGAGGACCAGATTACATTACACGAGACTTACCAGAAAGTAGTGCTGAGAAATATCGTTTAAGAAATTTAGATGAAAATGGTTTAGTTTATATAGGTGCATATGTTCAACCAGGTGATGCTATTATAGGCAAGCTTTCTCCAAAACGTAGAGAAAATACATATGGAAGATTACTTGAAGAATTATTTGGTGATATACCTTCAGTTTCTGATACCTCATTAAGAGTACCTTTAGGAATGGTCGGACGAATTTTGGATGTTCGAGTTCTTGATCGAAAAACAGCTCTAGACATACCACCAAAAGTTTTATCAATTATTCAGATTTTTATTGCCAATATAAGACGTATGCAAATAGGTGATAAAATGGCAGGTCGTCATGGAAATAAAGGTGTAATCTCAAATGTTGCCCCACTATCTGATCTACCTTTTTTACCTGACGGTACATTAGTAGATATTATTTTGAATCCTTTAGGTGTTCCTTCACGTATGAATGTAGGTCAATTATTTGAATGTCTTTTAGGGTGGGTAGGTGAAAAATTAGAAAAACGTTTTAAAGTTTTTCCTTTTGATGAAATTTATAGCCTAGAAGCTTCAAGAAGTTTAGTTTATAAAAAATTTGAAGAAATTAAAGATCCAGTTAGTAATCAACAAATTCTACTAAATAGATTTTCACCTGGAAAGGTCATTTTAAGAGATGGGAGAACAGGTTTACCTTTTGATAATCCAATAACTGTTGGTAAGCCTTATATGTTGAAATTAATTCACCTTGTTGATGATAAAATCCATGCCCGTTCTATTGGACCATACTCAGTTATTACTCAACAACCGCTGGGAGGAAGGTCTCGAGAAGGTGGACAAAGATTTGGCGAAATGGAGGTATGGGCCCTTGAAGCCTATGGAACAGCTTATACATTACAAGAACTTTTAACTTTAAAATCTGATGATATTCCTGGAAGGTTAAAAGCATATAAAGCAATAGTTGGCCATAATCAAATGCCTTCACCTGGAATACCAGAATCGTTCCGCGTTTTACTTCGTGAATTACGTTCCTTAGCTGTCGATATTCATGCATTAAGATTTATTGCATTTTCATCTGGCAAATTAGAACCAAATCTAAAACCTGTAAAATTTTAATAAAAGTATTAATTATGATTTCTGAAAAAACCATAGTATCAGAAAGTACTACTCAAAAAAAACATTTTAAAAGAAAAAAGCTAACTCGATTAAGACCTGTCTCTACTCAGATAAGCAGAAATAGGTTCGAAATGGTAGGAGTAAGATTAGCATCACCTGAAAAAATTCGTGAATGGAGTGAAAGGAAACTTCCTAATGGAGAAATTGTAGGAGAAATTCGTAAACCAGATACCATGAATTATAGAACAGGAAGACCTGAACCTGATGGTCTTTTGTGTGAAAAAATTTTCGGACCTTTAAAGAGTTGGGAGTGTGCTTGTGGACAATATAACTTCCGTCCAAAGAAAAAACCTTTTTATTGCCAAAATTGTGGTGTAGAAGTTACCGAAAGTCATGTTCGTAGACATCGAATGGGTCATGTAACTTTTAAATATCCTATTACACATACTTGGTATTTAAAAGGTTCACCAAGTTATTTAAGTATTGTTTTAGATCAACCGGTTAAAGATTTAGAGGATATTGTTTATTTAGCTAATGAAGAGAAGACTTTAGAAGAGTTAGAAAATGAAGCTCGTGAATCAGTAAAACGACTATTAAGATCTCCTGAAGAAAATTGGGTATTTCAATGGCTAGAATTAACCAAAAATCTCACAGTAAGCTTTGATTTTTTAGAAGATAATATTGGATCATTTAAACTTAATTCAAAAGATTTATTAAGAGAAACTGATGATTTAAAATTAAATAAATCCAAATTAAACCAAAAAAAAACTATAACATATCAAGAATGGGTTGATGATGAAGTAAATGCTCTTTTATTAGCAGATCAGGGATCGCAACTTATATTAAAAATGTTAAAATCTTTTGATCTAAATGATGAAATTAAGCAGCTTCGGCAAGATTTATCACATTCATCTTTAAGTAAACGTGAACGTTTACTTAAAAGACTCCGATTGCTAGAAACCTTTGTAGCCACTAAAACAGATCCTTCTTGGATGGTATTAAAAGTGTTACCTGTGTTACCTCCTGCTTTACGTCCTGTTTTCGAACTCCCTAATGGAACATATATGAGTTCGGAATTTAATGAACATTATCGTCGTATTGTAATGAGAAAGAATCGACTTATGAAATTTTGTGAACAAATTGTGCCTGAGTTTGTTGTAATAAACGAAAAAATATTAATTCAAGATGCGGTTGATGACTTAATAGATAATGGGAGTCGTTTTGGAAGAGAATCTTATGGTCCTAGAAATAAAGCTTTACGTTGCTTAAATGATTTAATTGCTGGTAAAGAAGGAAGATTTAGACAAAATTTACTAGGAAAACGAGTAGATTATTCAGGTCGATCTGTAATTGTTGTTGGACCAACTTTAATGCTCGATCAATGTGCATTACCGTATGAAATGGCACTAAATTTATTTGGGCCTTATTTAATTTATAAAATTCGTGAAATTATACCACGAGCTCGTGAACTAGATACAAGTGATCTTACATCAGCCTTACAAAGGAACTATCCAATTGTTTGGACTTTATTGACAATTTTAGTTTCTGTTTCATTAGTTCTTTTAAATCGTGCACCAACTTTACATCGTTTAGGAATTCAAGCCTTTCGACCTGTATTGACTACAGGAAGAGCTATACAATTACACCCTTTAGTTTGTCCAGGATTTAATGCAGATTTTGATGGTGATCAAATGGGAGTTCATTTGCCATTAACAAGAAAAACTCAACTTGAAGCATATAGAATGCTTTCTTCAAATAATCTGCTTTCTCCAGCAACAGGACGACCGATTTTAACACCGAGTCAAGATATTGTACTAGGTTGGTATTATTTAACAACTCAGACATTACCTTATACAAAAGGTGCGAATAGATATTTTACAACCTTTGGTGAAATATCTGAAGCATTAGAACATGAGAAAATATACTTGCATTCATCAATATGGTTAAAATATTCAGGTAAATTAACAGGTATTCAAAGAAAATATGAAAATTTAATAAGAATAGAAAAACTTAGTGATGGATCATTAGAAATTTTTAATGATTTGCAACTTAAAAGAGATCATTTTGGAAAAATTACTTCAGCCTATATAAGAACAACACCAGGTAAGATATTAATTAATGAATTATTAGCAGCTGCCATTTATGCTCGCCCTATTGGTACAAAATAAGGCTTTTTAAATGAATACTGAATAAAAACTAACTTCTTTTTTAAGGATAAAATTTAAAGATTAAAAATTGTTCCAAAATGCAAAAATTAAAAAATAAAACAAACTTAAATAATTCAAAGTTTAATCCGCGAAGTTTTGTTTTTCTAAATCAAATCATTACTAAAAAAGATTTAGAAGATATATTAGCATGGATGTTCCGGAATTATGGTATTCGCAAAACATGTATGCTTGGAGAGTTATTAAAAGAAGCTGGTTTTAATTATGCAACTCAGGGTGGGTTGTCTATTCATTTAGAGGATTTAAAAGTTCCTAGATCAAAAACTTCTTTAGTTAGTTTAACTAATACTGAATTAGAAAAAGGTGAAACTCTGTATAAACGAGGAGAATTGACTAGCTCAGAATGGTTTCAAAAACAAGTCATGGCTTGGAATTTGACTAGTGAAGTTTTAAAAAATGAAATTGTCGATTTCTTTGAAAGAACAGATCCTTTAAATCCACTTTATATGATGACTTTTTCAGGGGCACGAGGAAATTTGTCTCAAGTTCGACAATTAATTGGTATGAGGGGTTTAATGTCCGATCAAAAAGGTGAAATGATAGGATCAGCCATCCAAAGAAATTTTCGTGAAGGATTAACAGTAATTGATTTTCTTATTTCATCTTATGGAGCTAGAAAAGGTCTAGTAGATACAGCTATTCGTACAGCCGATTCTGGCTATATGACACGGCGATTGATTGATATAGCTCAAGATGTCGTTGTTAGACAATTTGATTGTCAATCAAAATATGGTATTTTAATTCTTAAAACCAACTTTTTTTCACAAGAAAAAATTAAATCTTCCTTTGAAGAAAAATTATTAGGAAGAATTTTGGCAAAACCTATTTTTGATAAAAAGGCAAAAAAATTACTCGCTCATCGAGGACAAGAAATTGATTTTGTTTTATTAAAACTAATTAAAGAAAAAAATATTCAAATAGTAAGTGTTAGGTCACCACTAATCTGCCAATCCTATCGATCAGTTTGTCAAACATGTTTTGGTTGGGATTTAACTCAACATCGATTAATTGAAATAGGTGAAGCTATTGGAATTATTGCTGCACAATCAATTGGTGAACCTGGAACTCAATTAACAATGCGTACTTTTCATACGGGAGGTGTTTTTAGTCGTGAATTAAGTCAGCAAATTCGTAGTAAATTTTCAGGTCAAGTAAAATTTGCTGAAAATTTAAAAACTAACTTTGTCCGAACAAATCAAGGAGATTATAGTCAAGTTATAATAAACACTTCTTTCTTTAATATTCTCACTTATAAGAATGAAGTTTTGCGTATTAAAGTAGAACGTGACGATCTTTTAATGATTAAAAATGGTGAATTCATTAAAAAAGGACAACCTATTGTGCAATTGGCTTCTCAATTAGAAGAATCAGATATAGAAATTCAAAAAACTTTAACGACGAAATTTTCGGGTGAAATTTATTATCAGCCAAGACAAAAATCTAACTTCTTTGAATATAACATGATAGTATGGGTACTTGGAGGTACTTTGGTTATTCTTCCTTTTGAAGCAAAAAAACTTATTAGATCTTTTAGTCATCCAAAATATGTTTTTGCAAAAACAAAGTTTGTTATAAAATCAAACTTTTCTACGGAACTTATTAGTCTTTTAAACTCAACTAAAATAGGATTAATTTGTCAGTTTTTAGAGTTAAAAAAATTAAAAGTACAAGTCTATAAAAATCCGCTGATTAAAAAACCTTTTTTATATATTTTAAAACTTAGAGACTCTCAAAAATTATTACTAAGAAAGGATATTTCACCTGATAATAATAATTCAACTCCTTATATAGGACGCTACTTAACTGAAGCTTATCAAGTAAAAACAGGGGGTATTCTATATAGTCTTAATTTTAATAAAATATTGACAAATCCTTATAAAGCTAAAAACATTGGCTGGTTAGAGTTCAATAAAGCTACATCCTTTATATTGTTACCAGAAGAATCTTATGATGCTTTTCCTAAAAGCTTTATATTTCAAGTAAAAGAAGCTAATTTTGTACAAAAAGGAGAAAAAATTTCTTCAAATATATACTCGCCTGTAAATGGTTTAATTCAGCTAAAAAAACAAGGTAAAAAATTAACAAATTTAATAATTAAATCAGGAATAATATTAGTCTTTAACAAGGAGTTAATTACAATAACAAAATTTTCTCAGAAATTTAATGGAAGATTTTTTTTTGCTGGAGATAATTTATTTGGAAGAATATTACTAAATAAAATAGTTTATAGTGAAGTAATTATTACAGCAAATCGTGTTCAGCTTTTACTTCGTCCTCTAGTTTATTATAATGTTTTGCCTGCAAAAAACTATAAACCAATCGAATATGAACTAACTGGATATGACGATTATGTACTAAGTGGATATGGACGGGTTAGTAAAAATTTATCATTAAATACTGATAAATTAGTTATAGACTCAAAACGTTTTTTAACTTTTAAATTAGGTGAGTCTTTTGATGCTACATTTAAAAAACGAAAAAACATAATTGAAAAGGTTTTATTTGCAAACTTTTCTAATCAAACTTCTAAATATAAATCTAACATTGTAGTTTGTTTAAAGAAAAATGATGATAATTATTGGTCTTTGGAATTTGGTCGTTCACGAAACCTAAATCAACAAAATATTACTCCTCGACGTTTAAAGACCACTCAAAGCCAAACTATATCCACAGTTAGAATAAATCAAATTCTAGAACCTTATACTGTTGTTAGTTTTTCTGAGTTTAGAGGTGAATTAGAAAGTAAAGCATTAGACATAAAATCGAAGTATTCTAAAAGGTATCAATTTCAAGAACTTTTATTAGTAAGTAATCATCATGTAAGATCCGTATATTTTGATGAAACAGCACCTTTACTGGTTAATAAAGAATTTTTATTTGCTGGAGACTTAGTTGCAAATACTTTAGTACTAACACTTGGTGGAAAAATTTTAAATAAAAAAGGATCAAAGATAGATTTCAGAATTGGTAAACCTTATTTATTTACAGAAGGAGCAAAAGTTTATAAAAATCATGAGGATTTTGCACCTGAAAATACTGTTTTAGGTTTTGTAACATATAGAATTTTTAAAACTCAAGATATTATTCAAGGTTTACCTAAGGTAGAAGAGATACTTGAAGCTCGAAGTCCTTCGAATAGGGCATTAATTTCTGATAAAACTGGTTTAATTACAAAAATAATTAATCAACCACACAGTCGTAATATTCAGATTGAGATCTTAACTAATTTAAAAGAATTTCGTAGTCTTCACCAAGTTTCGAACGTTTTTAAAGACATTGATAAAGAAGAGCTTGAAGTTGAACTCTATAAGTTTATTAATATCACTGATCGTTTTCACAAAGGACTTATTGATCCTCAACAATTATTAGATATATACTTTAATTATTTTAGACAACGTGATTCGCATCAAAAAGCAACTTTAAGAAGCCTTTATCGCTTAGCTTCTATGTTTATAAAATCTATTCAGGGGGTTTATGAAAGTCAAGGAATTAAAATTGTTGATCGCCACTTAGAAGTTATTGTAAGACAAATGATAGTAAAAACTAAAATTGAATATCCAGGTAATACACCATTAGTTTCAGGAGAATATATAGATGTTCAACAAATTGTTAGTTTGAATAAAATGCTTCAAAAGAAAAATAAAAACTTAGTTTTTTATAAACCTGCGATTTTAGGATTAACGAAAGCAGCATTAACTACTGAAAGCTTTATTTCGGCTGCGAGTTTCCAAGAAACTATTCGTATATTAACTCAAGCTGCTATAGAAGGAAAAGTTGATTGGCTTCGAGGTTTAAAAGAAAAAGTTATAGTAGGTGGTCTAATTCCCTGCGGAACAGGTATTTTAACTTTTTTAGATGAATGGATAGCTAAACATATTTTCCTTTATGGACGAAGTCTTGTTTCATTGAAAACACGTAGAAAACTTTTAAGAAAAAGAATAATAAACCTACAATCGATTCGAGTAAAAGAAAATATCACATTTTCAGATAAATTTGATACATTAAAGGATAAATCGAATTCAAAATCACGAATTAAAACTTTAAAAAATAGAAGATAAAAAATTTGTTATCCATTTTATTTTTTATATTTTTATTAAAAAATTTCACTGATTGGATAAATTATGTATAATTTATGTATTATCTAGGTTAAGGTTTTATATTTTCAGTCTCAAACTAGTCTATAACTAATTATTTAAAACTATTTAAAAAATATGGCAGAAATAATACGCCAAACGATTAATCAGAAATTAGCTCGATTTTTTAAAGTTGGCCTTCATTATGGTCATAAAAAGAAAGAATGGAATCCAAAAATGGTTCCTTTCCTATTTTATTCTTTTCCTGAAGTTGATAGAGAACATCACTTTATTAATCTTTATGAAACACAAAAATATTTAAATAAGGCATGCCGATACTTACGTGCAGCTGCTATTAAAAAGAAAATTATTCTATTTGTTGGAACGAAAAGACGATTAGCCACAACTATCCAGCAAGAAGCAATGCGTTGTGGAGCATTCTATGTAAACTATCGTTGGTTAGGAGGTATGTTAACTAATTGGAAAACTATTCAAAAACGAATCAGACGGTTAAAAGTTTTAGAAACACTTCAAGCTTATGGAATATTAAATTATTATCCTAAAAAAGAGTCTGCTAAGTTAAAACGTGAATTAGAAAAATTAAACAATTATTTAATTGGTATAAAAAATATGCCTTGTTTGCCCGATGTAGTTGTCTTAATTGATCAAGAACATGAATTAACAGCAATTAAAGAGTGTAAAACATTAAATATTCCTATTATCTCCATTATTGATACTAATTCAAATCCTGATCTTGTAGATTTAGGAATTCCAGGTAATGATGATTCCGTAAAAGCAATTCGATATATATTGCAACGACTTGCCCGAGCAATTGGTGGATCGCAACAAGAATTTAATCCATCTGCACAATTAGTTTGAAATTAATTTTAAATACTCTGATCTTAAAAATAGAAAATTATTTTAAGATTTTTTATTTCACGGATCAGAATAACTTATAATAATGATGAGATAGAAAGTCGCTCATTTCGATTTAAATTATAATTATGATATCAAACTTATCAACTGTGCTTTTAGCTGACCTTGAAGTGGGCAAGCACTTTTATTGGGAAGCTTTTGGTTATACACTTCATGGACAAGTATTTATTGTAAGCTGGATAGTTATTGCTCTCATCTTAACTGCTTCTTTTTTAGCTACTACTAATCCAAAACAAGTTCCACGTAGTACTTGGCAAAACATTATGGAGATTGTTGTAGAATACATTCAATCTATAGCTAAAAACCAATTGGGATCAAACTTTGCAGAATGGGTTCCTTTTATTGGAACATTATTCTTGTTTATTCTACTTTCTAACTGGTTAGGCGCACTTGTACCATGGAAACTAATCCATTTGCCTGAAGGAGAATTAGCAGCTCCAACTAATGATATAAATACAACAATTTCTTTAGCTTTAGCTACTTCCATAACATATTTTTATGGAGGGTTGAAGAAAAGAGGGTTTTCTTATTTTAAAAAATATTTTGAACCAACTCCAATTTTATTACCAATTAATGTTTTAGAAGATTTTACAAAACCATTATCTTTAAGTTTCCGATTATTTGGTAATATTTTAGCAGATGAATTAACCGTTACCGTTTTAACTTTATTGGTTCCTATTTTAATACCACTTCCTATTATGGTATTAGGATTATTCGCAAGTTCTATCCAAGCATTAATTTTTGCAACTTTAGCAGCAGCCTATATAGGTGAGTCAGTTGAAGGTCATCATTAAGCTTAGAATTTGTAAAAAAAGAAAGCTGTCAATTTTTTAGAAAAATTTAAGAGGATATATTATGGCAGATTCAATTGTAGCAGCAGCATCAGTTATCGCTGCAGGATTAGCTGTTGGTTTAGCGGCAATAGGGCCAGGAATTGGTCAAGGTACTGCGGCTGGTCAAGCTGTTGAAGGTATTGCACGTCAACCAGAAGTTGAAGATAGAATTAGAGGTACATTACTTTTAAGTTTAGCCTTTATGGAGGCTTTAACTATCTATGGACTAGTTGTTGCTCTTTCTTTAATTTTTGCAAATCCTTTTAGTTCATAGTTTCCGCCCAACGTGGGCCTAATCAAGATGATCGAATTAATGATCATCTTAAAAATGGCCCCGATTTTTTTTAAATCCATTAGAATTTTGGGATATGTACACATCACTATCTTCTATTTATGTTAGTCTGGAAAAAACCGGTGGTTTATTTGATATAGATGCAACTCTACCAGTTTTACTAATACAATTTTTTCTACTGGTTCAAATTTTATCTTTAGTTTTATTTAATCCAATTCAAAAGATTTTAAAACAAAGGGAAGAAGAAATTGAAAACAATTTAAAAAATGCACGAGTTACACTTGAAGAAGTAGATAAATTACAACAAAAAATCAAAAAAATCTTACAATCTGTTCGCGATCGACATGGTATTCGGGTAAAAGAAGTCGAATCAAAAAGACAGACTGCACTTATTCGATCAAAAAAATATTTAGATACTAAATTACGAAAAACTCGCGAGAGTATGGTTAATACTTACCGTACTAAAGCTACACAAGCTGGTAATTTAATACCAGGTGTAGTTAAAGAAATTAATAGATATTTGCGAGTTAGACCCCCTATCAATCGTCTTTAATAATCTTAAAAGGGGATATTTTCGAAATGAAAGGATTTCATATATGAGTGAAGCTGGGTTTGGCATCAATACAGATATATTAGAAACGAATTTAATTAATATTATCCTTCTTATAGGTTTATTAATTTTTGCATTTGCAGATTCAGTTCGAACAAGTTTAAAAACACGACAAGAACAAATTTCAGATAATCTAGATAATGCAGCTAATAGATTAATTCTTGCAAACTTTCGTTACAAAGATGCAGTAGAATCCTTAGAAAACATAAGAACTAAGGCTATACAGTTACAACGAGAAAAAATACATGAACTTAGATTAACTAAAGCAGCAAATTATTCTCAATTTCAACCTTACATCTTGGATGAAGTAAAGGCTTTAAAAGCATTAGTACTTGGCCAATATAGATCATTTGATCGACAATTAATCAATAGATTATTCCGTTCATACCAAAAACATGAAAGTCGGTCTTATAAAAAGCTTTTTTAAAAAACCAACGGGCAAGACCATTGGTAATAAAATATACAATTATTATTGAATCGTATGGGATGTGTTGACAAAATCCAATTAAGCCAAAAATTGATTCAAAATTTTATTAGAGCACTTTTAGTAGTTCCGAATTCCTATGATATGTATTACGTAGCTGTATGGTTCAAAACATTGTCATATTATACAGGTCAAACATTTACAACTAGGCGATTATTACCTAATCAGGCAAAATCGGGACTAACAAATGATTTCTTACGATATTTTAAGAATCATATTCGATACAAGCTTTCTGCTAGACGCAAAGATTCAGAAGACTTTATTACATCAACATTATTGACACCTACATGGAAATACTCTTTTGATAATGAAAGTGTAGATATGCCTATAGGAAAATGGTTTTATGAAATTTTCCGAACTAGGATGGTTTCGTCATTACCTTCTTTAATTCCATCGATTTTTGATAAAATATGTCGAATGCATAGAATTCGAATAATTGACGAAATTTGCACAGTTGAGGATTGGACATCAAGATTTAATCGTGCAAAATTGATGGATAAGCTTTCAGACGTCTTAGATTTTAGTGATGAAAATCCAGAAAAATTAAATCCTTCTGATTACACATTGCTAATAAAAAAACAATTAACTAGTAAAAATATAATTCGTGGATACACATGTCGACTTGATTCAGTAGTTTTTAATTTTACTACAAATCGATTATTAGGTTCACAATTAATTGAGCATTTTTATGATTAAAATAATCTAAATTAAGTTTTAGATTATACAGGGTTTCTAGGAATTTAGGATAATTAACAGAGTTGATAAATCAAAATAATCAAATGACAAATGTTTTCTATGATCAACTTGATGAATTAGCAACACGCTTTTCAATTCAAGATAATTTTGTTAAAGAAACAGGGACAGTTATCCAAGTAGGTGATGGTATTGCTCAAGTTTATGGTTTAAATTTTGTTGTTGTAGGAGAAATTTTAAACTTCAAAGTTCCGAATGCCGAAAGTGAAATCATTGGTATTGCCTTAAACTTAGAAGAGTTATATACAGGTGTGGTTATTGTAAACAATGCTACAAGTATTAAGGAAGGTACTGTTGTAGAAAGAACTGGCCGCGTAGCAACTGTTCCTATAGGTTCAGATATGCTAGGACGTATATTAGACCCTTTAATTACTCCTTTAGATGGTAAAGGACCTATCAGCATTGAAACATCAAGAGTACTTGAACCTACAGTACCAGGTATTGTTGAAAGACAATCTGTATGTGAACCATTACAAACAGGTATTGTTGCAATTGACTCAATTATTCCTATAGGTCGAGGACAACGTGAACTTATTATTGGTGACAGACAAACGGGAAAAACAACAATTGCATTAGATACTATTATTAACCAATCAACAGAAAATGTTATTTGTGTTTATGTAGCAATTGGACAAAAAGCTTCCTCAGTAGCTTCAGCAGTTCGAGTATTAAGTGAAAGAGGTGCTCTAAAATATACAGTTGTTGTTGCTGCTAATGCAGATTCACCAGCACCAATGCAATATATTGCTCCGTATGTAGGTGCTAGTATTGCTGAATACTATATGTATACAGGACGTCATACTTTAGTAATTTATGATGATTTAACAAAACAAGCTCAGGCTTATCGCCAAATGTCATTATTACTACGTAGACCACCAGGACGTGAAGCTTATCCAGGTGATGTATTTTATCTTCATTCTAGACTTTTAGAACGTGCTGCGAAATTAAATGATTCGTTTGGTGGTGGTAGTATGACAGCTTTACCGATTATTGAAACACAAGCAGGTGACGTATCAGCATATATTCCAACAAACGTTATTTCAATTACTGATGGACAAATTTTCCTTTCAGAGGATCTTTTTAATTCAGGTATTCGACCAGCCATAAATGTAGGTATTTCGGTTTCACGTGTAGGTTCTGCTGCACAAATTAAAGCTATGAAACAAGTTGCTGGTACATTAAAACTTGAATTAGCACAATTTGATGAGTTACAAGCCTTTTCACAATTTGCTTCTGATTTAGATGCAGCAACTCAACGTCAATTAGCTAGAGGCCAACGTTTACGTGAAATTTTAAAACAACCGCAATATAGTCCACTTTCAGTTGAAGATCAAATCGCTTTAATCTATAGTGGTACAAAAGGTTATCTTGATGAATTAGCTATATCAAAAATTAAGCCATTCTTAGCTAGCCTTCGTGAAAAACTTCGTTCTAGACCTGAATATGCAAAGGGGATGGGAACAGAGAAAAAATTAACTCCGGAATTAGAAGATATATTAAAAGAGGTAATTACACAGGCTCAATCAGAGTTTTTACAATAATTTAGATTTATAATTCTACCCCCAAGGGAATTCGAATCCCTGTTACCTCCGTGAAAGGGAGATGTCCTAGGCCACTAGACGATGGGGGCATGCATAACAAGACAATAATTATTATGCTGCTATCCATGATAAATGTCAAGTGTTAATAATCCTAAATAGTATATTACATACATAGGATAAAAAATGTCAGGTGGATTTTTTTAGCCCTAAATTCAATGTTCTATTCATTTATGAATTTACAAGTTCTTAGCCAGTTAATTGCGTTAACACTAATAGTATTATCTGGACCTATTGTGATAGGTGTATTAGCTTTTAATAAAGCTAGTTATCTTTAAAAATCTTTTTCAGTCAGACCTACTAAAAAGTAGGTCTGTATTATAAAACATGGTTAAAATGAAAGCGAGTAACGCGATTTGAACGCGCGACATCAACCTTGGCAAGGTTGCGCTCTACCCCTGAGCTATACTCGCTAAAAAGAATCTAAATTTTTTAGTAATGAATTAACGAAATTGTATTAGAAACTGATATGTTTATATTATCAGTTTCTAATTCTAATGACTAATTATGTTTATAATTTTATAAACTTAACCAGTTACCCTTTTGAATTGTTGTAAAGCAACTCTACCAATGTTATAAATTACCCATACTGCTGCACCAAGAACTGGTATAAACACAACAAGGATTCGTCCGTCCATGTAGTTTTTCCTTTATAAATATAATATTTTTTTAACATCCTACCTAAAAGGTAAAAGGAGTTATTAAGCCTTTCTGGCTTCTACCTGACACCACTTAGAAAGATCAAGCTTTTTATTTATTACTAGGTGAGTTGCCTGGGGCTCGAACCCAGAACTTTTCGGTTAAAAGCCGAGTACTCTACCATTGAGTTAGCAACCCAAACCCCGTTAGGGGTTATAGAAAAATCATATATCATCAAAATTACATACTGTCAAGTCTTAGAAATTTTGTTCTAAGGACTGACAATATCTGATGTGAATCATAGGGACAACATACAATGATAGAATATTATATCAAGTACTCGTATAATTATTTATTTGAGGTAGATCAATTATTTTCATTCTCAACTAACTCTAAGTCATTAATGGTTTTTTTATCATTTGATTCAGATTTTGTAAACCAGTCTAGTTCATGTACTACTTCTTGTAAACCCTGAGGAGTTTGCATAGATGGTATTATACGTTGCACAAAATCTTTTTGGTTTTTTAAAATCAACTTATCTTCATCTGGAAGACCGGAATAGAACCTTTGATAATGATCAATGGCAGCTCGTAAACGACTTTCGTGTTCATTAATTCTGGCTGCTCCATAGTAATCATTCATCCTTAACATTTCTTCTTTTTCTTCTTGCATAGCTGCAAGTCTTTCATAAAAGGGTCCAATTCCAGGAGGATGTTTAACTCCTTTCATAGCAACTAAAGTACAAGCTTCATCTAGTACATCAATGGCTTTATCAGGTAAATAACGGTCTGCTATATAACGTTCAGAAAGTTCAACAGCATTAACTATTGCTTCATTCGAAATAAGAACGCCGTGGAAAGATTCGAAAGTTTTACGAATTCTTGATAATATACGTACCGTTGCAGCATGATTAGGTGGTTCAAGAAGAATTGGTTGAAATCTTCTTTCTAAGGCTGGATCACGTTCAATATACTTTTTATATTCATCAGTTGTTGTTGCTCCGATACATCTAATTTTACCACGTGATAAAACTGGTTTAAGCATATTGGCTGCATCCATAGTACCCTCAGCAGAACCAGCACCAATTAATGTATGAATTTCATCAATAAATAAGATTGTATCTGGTACATCTTGAGCATGTTCAATTAATAATTGGAGACGCTCTTCAAATTCACCCCGGTATCTTGTACCAGCTACTAAAGCACCAAGATCCACAGTGACAACACTGGCATCCAAGAGTTGTCTGGGCACTTGTTGATTAGCTATTTTTTGAGCTAATCCTTCTACTAAAGCTGTTTTACCAACACCAGGTTCACCTATAATTACTGGATTATTTTTTGTTCGACGACATAAAACTCTTATCATACGCTCAAGTTCACGTTCGCGACCTATTAGTGGATCAAGAAGACCCAATTCTGCAGACATGGTAAGATCACGTGTGAATCGATTTAATTCATAGAGTTCATCTTCATCAAGTTCAAAGTAGACTTTATAGTTCATTTTTATTTTTTCATAGTAAACAAGTTAAGATTTAAGACCCTAACTTAAGTTAATATTGACCCTTAGGCTATGCTAACTTTTAACCTTTAAAAAGGTTATTTAAATTGAATGTATAGCAAAAATTCAAATAAATATAAACTTAGTTTAAGTTATTAATTATATTCAATTTATATGCGTTTAACTTTTCAAGTAATGAAAATCCAATACCAGTGGTTGATAACCAATCATAACCTTTTTTATCTACAATAAGACCTAAATGATAATTTCCATGACATACAATTTTTCCAGCTTTCATGACTTGAATTTTATCAGGACGTATATATTCTAGAAGTCTGCGGTAATGTGTAATTAAAATTAAACTTTTAGATTGTTGTAACAATTTATTATTGAACAAACTATCTAAATGATAAATTAATATTGTTTTGGATAATGTCTTTAAAGCATCAACATCTAATCCAGAATCAATTTCATCTAGAATAGCTAATTGACAATCTGTTATCGCCATTTGAAGGATTTCATTCTTCTTTTTTTCGCCCCCTGAAAAACCTTGGTTTAAAGGTCTAGGCAAAAATGTAGGATTCATATCTAAAATTTTTACATAATTTAAAATTCTATTAGCAAAACGCAAGCTCGCATTTAAAAGCTCCTGTTTTTTCTGGTATCTTGAATGATAGGCAAGACGTAAAAAATCTTGATTGGTAACACCACCAACTTCAATGGGATATTGAAATCCTAAAAATAAACCTAAACGTGCTCGTGTTTCAGGTAAGCATTTATACAATTTAATGCCTCTAAAATTTATAGAACCATGATTTAGGTTATAACTTGGGTGTCCAGCAAGAACTTTTGCTAATGTACTCTTCCCAGATCCATTTGAACCCATTATAATTTGTATTTGTCCTTGTTGAACATCCAAATTTACACCATTTAATATAAATGGAAGGATTTTTTTATTTTCTTGTCCGCTTGTTGTTGCCTTCAAATTTTTGACACCAAGCATTAGTGATTTTTTTTTCATAAGAGAGGGAAAATGTTAAGTTGTTTTTATTGAATTTTATTCTTTTAATTCTTTAAGTAATACTTTTTTCAACACGTAGATCAAGTAGCTTCTCAGCTTCTAGAGCAAATTCCATAGGCAACTTTCGAAAAACTTCTTGACAGAATCCATTAACAATAAGTTTTATAGCATCTTCTTCAGGAATTCCACGTTGATGAAAATAAAAGATTTGTTCCTCACCTATTCTAGAAATTGAAGCTTCATGCTCTACTCTTGCTGTTGAATTTCTAACATTGATATAAGGGAAAGTGTTTGCTTCTGAATGGTGAGCAAGTAATAGTGAATCACATTGTGAATAACTTCTAGCTTGATTAGCTTTACGTCCAAATTGTATTAAACCTCGATAAGTATTTTTTGAATGCCCAGCAGAAATGCCTTTTGATAAAATACGACTTTTTGTGTTTTTTCCAAGATGAATCATTTTTGTTCCTGTATCTGCTTGTTGATAATTGGTTGTTAAAGCTACAGAATAAAATTCACCTTGTGAATTATTACCTATTAAAAGACAACTAGGATATTTCCAAGTAATTGCTGATCCTGTTTCGACTTGTGTCCATGAAATCTTCGATTTATTTCCTAAACATAATCCTCGTTTTGTTACAAAATTATAAACTCCTCCTTTTCCTTTTTTGTCACCTGCATACCAGTTTTGAACAGTAGAATATCTTATATGAGCCCCTTGATGTGCTACTAGCTCAACTACAGCCGCATGTAGTTGGTTACTGTCATATTTTGGAGCAGTACAACCTTCCAAATAACTTATCATACTTCCTGCTTCGGCAATAATAAGTGTTCTTTCAAACTGTCCAGACTCCTGACTATTAATACGAAAGTATGTTGATAGTTCAATAGGAGACTGAAGATTTTTAGGTATATAAGCGAAAGATCCATCTGTAAAAACAGCTGAATTTAAAGCCACAAAGTAATTGTCTGTAATTGGTACTACACTTCCTAAATATTTTTTTATAAGATTAGGATATTTTTCAATTGCTTCAGAGATGGAACAAAAAATTATTCCAAGTTTTAATAATTCTCGCTTAAAGGTTGTAAAAATTGATACACTGTCAAAAACAGCATCTACTGCTACATTTGCAAGCCGTTTTTGTTCATTTAAAGATATTCCAAGTCTTTCAAAAGTATCGCGTAATTCAGGATCAACTTCGTCAATTGTATTTAATTTTTGTTGTTCTTTTGGAGATGAATAATATTTAATAGATTGATAATCAATAGATGGATAATTCAATTCAGCCCAGTTAGGATTTTGTAGTGTTTGCCATTTTTTAAATGCTCGAAGTCTAAAATTGACTATATACTGATTTTCTCCTTTTTTTTCAGAAATTAGTTTAATGGTTTCCTCATCTAAGCCTGACTTTATTTCATCTGATTCAATTGTTGTTGAAAATCCATATTTATAATTATTATCACGTAAAGGTTTAACACATCGTTCTTGAAAACGTGAATCGTTTCTAATTAATAAAATTTGTTTATGGTCTAAAAAAGTTGTCATAACTGATTTTATAATAAATTTCAAATATATTTATGATTTTATATTATTTGTTTTTTCTTTAATATATATATGAGACATAATATTACGTTAGCGCTGGTATTTTAATTTGATAAAATTCTCGAAGCTTAAACCCAAGCCATCTTTAAAAACAATTACTTTTTTATAAAACTGTGTTAAATTATAATTCTTTATTTGATAGCTAAAAAATATTAAATTTAATCTATCAAATAAATTTTTGACAACTTGTATTTTTTTTACACCACTATTTGTTTATATACCATCTGTCTAACTATAGAAGTTGGGTTGCTACTTCAACAAACTCTTATATAGCAGTATTATAAAAAATCAATTTCTCTAAAACTGTAGCCCGAAAAAATAGAAAGGATAAGCAAATACTTTTGATTAAATCTAAGAGGAAATTTAAAAGAATATATATTATATAAAGAAAACTAATTACAATAGAGGAGTCAAGGATTTTCTTTCTAATTTATTAGTTTTTCCAACCCAACAGAGTTTAATAATTTCGCCCTCTTCGCCAAGATAACCAAAATAACTAACACATGTTAGTTTTTTTCTTGAAAAAATTTAACTTCTTTTGTAAATCCATCAATTGATTTTTTTGCATAAATGATGGCATCAGATCTTCAAGAAGGCTGTTTTCAATATCAACATATAGGTGTTTAGGTAAGTTTATTAAGAGTTTATTAAGCAGCCCAGTGAGAGTAAAAATTTTAGAATTTTAGATATGTCTGTTTCTAAAAAACAATCGAATTTCTCCAATCAGTATCAACTCAGAAACTATTCCAACAAAAATTAGTGTCTGTTTTGTTTCTTTTAATAATTCAATTATATTTAAATAAAAATTTCTCTATGATATTATTTATTTGTTAGTATATCTTGTATAATCTGATATGGAAAAAGTTTATAGAGTAAATTTTTTATATGATTGAATTAAACACAATTCAAAACTTTTTAATGGATGCAACTTTTTATTTACTGGTTGGGTCAACAACAAGTAGCTGGATTAATTTATTCTTTTTAGAATCCTCTATTTGGTCTTTTATAGCTAAAGTAAGTACATTTTCATCAAGTTTTTTACTAATTTTACTTTTATTAGTACGTTGGCAAGCAGGTAAATATTTTCCTTTAAGCAATTTATATGAATCTATTTTATTTTTATGCGTAATTTTATTAATTGCCCAACAATTAGCAGAATTAAAATTATCGACAAGATTAATAAAATGTCTAAATTTACCTCTTGTTCTTTGTTTATATTGGTTTGGTAATTCAGGTTTACCACCAGAAATGAAAGCAATTACTGGTTTAGCACCTTCTCTTCAGTCGAATTGGTTGATGATGCATGTTAGTGTCATGATGTTGAGTTATGCAACTTTAATATTAGGTTCACTTCTATCTTTATTATTTTTAATACTAGACTTTTACTCGTCAAAACAAAAAAAAACAGCAGCCTTTTCGTCTTCAGGAACAGCTTTACAAAAAAATGAAGTTTTAACAAACAATTTCATTCAATTTTCTTTATTAGAAATAATCGATATTTGGAGTTATCGATTAATCGGATTAGGATTTCCATTTTTAACTTTAGGTATTATTTCTGGAGCGGTTTGGGCCAATGAAGCTTGGGGTGCTTATTGGAGTTGGGATCCAAAAGAAAGTTGGGCTTTAATTACCTGGTTAGTTTTCGCAATATATTTGCATACAAGATTAATTAAGGGATGGAACGGTAAAAAAACAGCTGCTATTGGAAGTTTAGGTTTTGTTATAATATGGATTTGTTACTTAGGAGTAAACTTTTTGGGAAAAGGTTTACATAGTTATGGTTGGATTAGTTAATAATATGATTTGATTTGGATTTAAAAAATTAAATCCAAATCAATATAGTCTTATTTTTTTCTTCTAATAAAAGATCTTAATATATGATTATCCAATTTGATTAAAGATTGATATAAAGAAAGATTATCGGGTAATAAATTAAATCGTATTTCAATATAGTCTCCTATTTTTGATCCTTTTATAGGATAAGAAAGACTTCTTTTTCCACGATAACGAACATGAATGTTAGAACCTCCCCATTCACGTAAAGTTTTAGCATAATAATAACCTAAAAATCTTAGTTGTTTAGGTGAATAATCAGATGAAAATATTAAAAGTGATTCATAACGTGATAAAGAGTTTTTCATAAATGTTAATTTTAATTAAAATTTTTTATAAAGACTGAAAATATTTTGAGTCAAACAAATTTAATAAAAGAAAATCAAATCGTAGTTTTGCTCGATTTGTTAAACCACCAAGCTGTATTTTTTCAACTTTTTTAATTATCCAAATGCGAGAATATGATATATAACTGATAAAAGTACTTAATATCAAACTTGCAAAACCTAAACAGAGTAAGAACTCTCCAGGATCACCACGAACTTGTAAGCCTGTACAACTTAAAACATCAATAATTTTTGCATTTATTGGAGAATTAAAGAATAGTTCTTGTCCTAATTCACTGTATGTTGAGGTTGTGAAATTAAATCCTTGGACTAAAAAATCTCCTCTTAAAGTTTCAAAAAATAAAGTTAGCCCACCATTTGAAACAGGTAACCAACTAATCCACAATCTTTTTCCTAAAGTTGAAATTGAAGTTAAAGGCAATTGATAAAGCAAATTATTTAAGTTACATTTTAAACCAATTATATCCCAATCAGTTTGATACCATATTACATTGTTTTTAAAAAAAGGATGATTAACTGATAATGTAAATGCAACTGTTTCTGTCCCAGATAAGTTTAAACTAGAAATGTTAGTATAGAATTGATGTATAAGACCATTAATATGGCTAACCCAAAAATCATTTACTCTTATTGGATATATAGGTAAATTTTCTATAAGATGGTCAGATGGAAAATTTTGCAAATATGCAATTTCACCTTTTGGAATAAATTCCTGAGCTAAAATACCGCCGAGAGCAGAAATAAAAGAAGCTAAAAGAATTAAAATTAAACTTAAGTGTACAAACACTGGTCCCAACCGACCTGCTAATCCTTGACAACCATATATGGATTTAGATTTTTGAAATAAAAAATAATTTGTGTTTAATAATCTTGCAATAACAAAAGGAAACCACTCTTTTGGAAAAACTAAAAAACCATCAAATTTTTCTTTTTCCCAAAAAACTTTAAGAAAGTTTAAACTTCGGCAAAAATCAAAAGAAGGTAGCTGTTGGGTAAAAGTACAACTAATAAGACTTAATCCTAAAAGTATGTTTAACAAAAAAAACCATATGTTATTAAAAACATTTGAAAAAGTTAAAAATGAAGAAACACCAGACAAAATTGTTGTGAACTGATTTGTTGTATTAATTATTTGATTTATAGGTTTATCGTTTTGTTCAAAAATTGATCCAATTAAACTGCATAAAATTAGAATTGCTAAGATAACAATAGAGACTTTAATATTAGATAACCATCTTATAATTGTGCGCATAAAATTTAGAACTTACATATCATTAAGTTGTGTATTATCTATCGAACCTAAGCGAATTCTACCTGATCTTGCCCAAGATTGTAACCTTTGAATAGCTTCTTGATGAAGTTTTGCTAAAGGTACACAACGATCAATTTCACGTATTATATCCTGAGTTTTAAATTCACGCCCTTCTGAGAAAGCTTGATACATAGCTTCTACTATTAATTGTTTAATTTCAGCACCAGAGAAAAAAGGTGTAAGTCGACTTAACTCATTAGTGTCATAAAATGACCAACTTTCTGCTCGAAATTGTTTAAGATGAACTTCAAAAATGCTTTTTCTTTCATTTCTTGTTGGTAAATCTAAAAAGAATATTTCATCGAATCGACCTTTTCTTATTAATTCCAACTGTAAACTTTCAATTGTGTTTGCTGTAGCTACTACAAAAACAAAAGATTTTTTTTCAGATAACCATGTAAGAAGTGTGCTTATAACTCGACTTGTTGTTCCACTATCACTAAATTGGTTCGAATTGGAAAAACTTTTTTCTATTTCATCAATCCAAAGTACACAAGGTGATAAAGATTCCGCAATCTCAATCATTTCACGTATTCTTCGTTCTGATTCGCCTACAACTCCGCCAAAAAGCCTTCCTGAATCTAGTCTTAGCAACGGAAGAAGCCAGTCATTTGCAATTGCTTTTGCTGTCATAGATTTACCGGTTCCTTGAACACCTACAAGAAGTATTCCTCTAGGAACAGGTAAACCGTAATTTCTGGCTGCTTCAGAAAAATGTAGCCTTCTTTTATTAAGCCAAGATTTAAGCCCTTCTAGCCCTCCAATATCATTTAAGTGTTCTGAAGACTGCCAAAATTCTAATATTTCTGTACGAGAAATACAACGTCGCTTTTCCTCAATTATAAAATTGACAGTTGAAATATTTAATTGCTTATTACAAGCAATTGCTTTTGCTACTAAATGTCTTATTTTTTCTAAAGGAAGACCCCGACAAGAATTTACTAAAAGATCAAAAAGTTCCACTGTTATTTTTTGACCTAATTGATCAACTAATCGACCAATTTCTTTTTCTATTTCATTTACTGTAGGTAAACTCAACTCTAAGAAAACAAATTTATCAATAAGTTCGCGTGGAGCAGTACTTTCATTATGAATAAAAAGAAGAGTTTTTGGTTGAGTTCTTAATAAAGGTAACAAATTTTTTATCTCCCTTGATATTGAAAGATCAGAAAGAAAATTAGAATAGTCTTTAAAAATTATTAGTGAAGGAACTTGAGTGTAAAGATTACGAATTTTAGACAAAGCTTCAAAAGGATTTCTTCTATATGCTTCGTTCAAAATTGTAGGATTAAATCCATTGATGAAATCCCAACAATAGATAACACGTTTTAATTTAGAAATAACTAATTTACGTATTACATATTCAACTCTTTCTTCTTCAAAACTTACAACATAAACTAAAGGTGACTTTGCTTTGACTAATAAAAGTAATTCTTCCTCAAAACTCATTTTAATAGATCGATTTTTAATCTGTTAGTTTACTTGTAAATTGTTTTTGCTAGACGTCTTCGATTCTTTTTTCGGCGAGTTTTAATAATATTTTGTCCTATCTTTGTTTTCATTCGAGCGCGGAAACCTGATTTTCGTAAAGATTTTATCTTTGTTCCTCTTAGTGTACGTTTTGTCATATTATTATTTTGTATATGTATAAAAAACCAACAATTAAATTATTAGGCTATTTATTGTTTTTTTAATTTTACCATAAAATTAAATACCTAGATAGGCCTTATTTAATTGAATATAATTATTAAGGCTTTGTATTATTAAAGATTGAATTTCTAAAAGAAGTTCAGAAAATTCTTGTGTACAAAATCGATTATATTCAATTAATGGATCTCGTTGAGCATAAGCTTGAAGTCCTATTGTATCACGGCTTAAAGCAATACGTTCACCATATTCCATCCATTTTTGATCCATTATTTCAAGTATTATTTTTTTAGAAACAGATAAGAACAGTTTGTTTCTTATCTGATTATATGATATAATAAAAGAGGCTGATAACAAGGCTGATATAAAGATATATTGATTAAAAACTAAAGTATGCTTGATTTTGGCAGCCGAATTATAGATATTTACTTCTTTATCAACTAATATTGAATGTATTAAACGGAACGAACATAAGTTTAAAAGAAGATTTAAAGGTTCTTCATATTCTAAAATAGATTCGCGAAATATAAAGTATAGTCTTTGATGATATTCATAAATTTCCTCAAAAGCAGAACTTGACTTTCGGTTTTCATAAAGAAATTTTTCAACTCGATCTTGTAAGTTATTAAAAGCCTTGCTTAAAGCTATATAATCTGTACCTGAAAATGAGTTTGTTAAATATCGACCACTAAAAGGCATAAATAACTTAGGGTCATAACGTTTTACTAAGTCATCTTCAAGACTTATAAAAAACCGAGATTCACCTGGATCACCTTGACGGCCTGAACGACCTCGTAGTTGATTATCTATTCGGCGAGACTCATGTCTAGACGTTCCTAAAATTAATAGTCCACCAAGATTACAAACAATTTGACGTCCATTGGTCCACTCGTTTAAACAATAGTTTAAAAGTGAGATATACAGATTACGGATTTGTTTATCCAATGGAGTTTGTGGTATGTATGACTCAATATCACTGACTTCATTAAAATAATTTTGTATAGCTAAAATATCAAATTCTTTTAATAAATTTTTTAAATCTAATAAAATTTTATTAAAATTTTCAAAACCAACACTTAATCCTATATCAAGTGGACTTAAATTTATTAATTGATAAATAAGTTCTCGCAATAAATCGTTGGCAATATATTTTAAATTTCCACCCAAAATGATATCTGTCCCTCTACCTGCCATATTTGTAGCAATTGTTACCGAGTTAACTGCACCAGATTGGGCAACTATACCAGCTTCACTTTCTGAGTTTTCTGGTTTTGCATTTAAAAGTTGACAATCTTGTAATCCTAAATTTTTTAAGGTTTCTGCAATTATTTCTGAGTCTTCAATTGTAGTTGTACCTACTAAAACAGGTCTACCTAACGAATATGATTTAACTATAGTATCAATTACTGCCCTAAATTTTGCTTTTTTTGTTTCAAATATAAAATCGTCTAAATCTTTTCGTTGAACTGGACGCCTTGTAGGTACAACTATTACCTCAAGGCCATAGAATTCACGAAATTCTTGTTCAGATGTTTTTGCTGTTCCTGTCATCCCAGATAGTTTTTTATATAGGGAAAAAAACTTTGGATACGTAATAGAATTTAATGTCTGACTTTCTGGAGTTATTTGAACATTTTCCTTACATTCTATAGCTTGATGTAATCCATCTGACCATTTTCGATCTTTAGCAACTCGTCCTGTAAATTTATCAATGATTTGAATCTGATTATTCTGAATAATATAATCTTGATCTTTATGATAAAATAATAATGATCTTAAAGCATTTTCAACAAAGGCAAGCCACGGATTTTTAGGATCATATAAATCATTTGTTTGAAAAATTTCTGACAAAAAATTATATCCTTCTTCGGTTAAACTTGCTTGTTTGCTTCGATATTTTGCAGTAAAATGACGATTTGGAACTAATTGTCTTGCAACCCATAATGCTTTAGGGTATTTATCAGAAGTTAAAGTTCTCGGTGTAGATAATATAAGAGGAGTTTGGGCTTCATCAATTAATACCGAATCTACTTCATCTATAATACAGTAGTTAAAGGAGCGAAGAACTCTGTTTTTTATCGAATCAACCATTAAATCACGCAAGTAGTCAAAACCAACTTCTGTATTTGTAGTATATGTAATATCACAAGCATAATTATATTGTCGTTCTAAAGTCTCCATGCTTTCGCGTATTAGACCTACACTTAATCCAAGGCTTTGATAAATAACTTGTAACAGTTCTTTATCACGTTTAGCTAAATATTCATTGACAGTTACAATATGAACCCCCCGACTACTTAACGCTTGGTAACAGGCTGGAAGAGTAGCTACTAAAGTCTTTCCTTCCCCTGTCTTCATTTCAGCTATTTTTCCATCATTTAATACTAAACCTCCTAAAATTTGCGTCTCAAAATGTTTTAGGCCAAGTTTGCGGGAAGCAATTTCTCTTGTCAATGCAAAAGATTCGATAATATTTTGTGATTCTAAAGTACTAACATTATAACGTTTTCTTAAAGAATTAAATTGATCTTTAATTTCAGAATCCGAAAGCAATTGATATTTAGATTCACAAGATAAAATTTGATCGACAAGATCATAATAAGCAGGAGATATTTTAGGTTGACGAAAAAATGCCCCTAAGTTATCAATTTTTAATATCATTTTTCGTTTTTTGGAAAATATAATTGTAGAATATTAGTTATGTATAATTATAGAAATAGCCTAACTAATTACTAGTCAAATAAAGAAAAAAATTTATTTAAACATCAATTTTATGATGAATATTAAGAACTTTCAAAAACTTAATTTAAAAACAAAAGTTTATTTAGTCTCTTCTTTTGTTGAAAGTAAACAATTATGTAAAATTACTATGTATAGACTTCCTCTGTTTTTCAATTTATATGAAAATAGATTAATTCATTCTGAATTTTTAAAAGAAATTTTTGCAGAACTTTTAGAGAACAAAGAAATTCTTAAATACAATTTTCAGAATAAAATCTTTTCATTATACACTAAGAATACTAATCATTATATTGAAAAAATTTCTTTGCTGCAACGAACAAAAATAGTTTTAATATCAACTTTAATTATTTTGTTAATCCGATCTTTTCCATATAAAACACTTTGTCAAGAAAATAAAAATTTTTTCCGTTTTTATTGGATTACATTAATAAATGCTATCAAATCACCTTTTTCAGTTGGTCTTCTTGTATTTTACAAAATGATTCGTAGATTTAAAATTCAAAAATACTTTGTTTCTACGATATTAAATCTTCTTTTTTTCAGTTTAGTTAAAAAATTGTTTTTGAATTATGTAGAATCTAAAAATTTTACTCAAAATTTAATTTTTAATTACCAAACTTATGCAAATTTATTTAGTCCTCTGGAAGTTTTACAACTTGTAAGGCTCTATAGGTTCTTGACAATGTTTTGGGTATACATGTTTTTTAAACAATATATTTCTGTAAGTCGAATTTTAAAACGCTATAAATACAAATTAAATATTACATATTAATTAAATAAAACTGAAGGATAGAAAATTGAAATGCCATATTTATCTAATATCTATTAATGAGTTAAATTATAATTTATTAAATATTCTTATATGACTAATAGCAAAGAAAACTTAGGCAACATAAAGGTAAGTGAAGCTTATACTATAAGTAGAGCTCAAAAAATTTTTAGAAAAAGTTTAAATACTATTTATAATTTAAAAACTCATGCAGAAAAATTTAATCAACCTGTTGGTTATCTGAATTTACAATCAAAAAAAATAAAAATTATAAAAAAAGTTTCGACTGAATATTTAAACAAAAGTCTGTTAAATTTTTCTTTAAATCAACCATCTAAAACTTTATATGTAAAAGGTATTAAAAATTTTTATACTGGATATAAACTTTCTATTTATAGTCTTTTTTTAATGATCGATTTAAAATTAAAAAAAAAATTAATTAATTTTAAAAAAGGTTTTAGCAACCAAAAAAACTTTTCTAAAATTTATGTTAGACTAATATATCCTAAAATAAAAAATCTTAAAATTTCTTGCATGCAGTTTTTAAATTCATTTAAACAACTGCCAAAAGAAAGTTTTAAAACCCTAATACGGTTAAATAAAATTTTGGAATTTAAATACAAAAAAGGCTTATATTTTTATTCTTCATCATCTTTTTTGTTAAGTCTATTTTATAAAATTGATAATCGATTAGTATATTTTATATATAAAATTTTAGAAAAGTTTTTTAAACAATTTAATTTTTCAAAAATTAGTGTAAATCTAAATTTTTTGTATACTGGTGGAGTACATACAAAAATATTGGTAGAACTAAAAAATAAGGTAAAATATTTGCTAAATCAAGTTTTATCACTTAATAACAAAGATCTAAGGGAATTTTTTGAACGTCTAGTTTTAAGTTTAGGAATTTATTTTTTACCTTTTATTTTCTTAGCAACTCAAGCCTTAGTTCCTTTAATTGATGAATATGAATACTTAATTATAAACCCAATTAGTAGTTACATTTTTAATCGACTACCTTTTTTAATAGATTTAATAAAGTTACTACGACCTTTAATAACAAATCCAATGTTACTTTTTTGGATTCCGTTAGCTTACTATTTGACTTTTACCTCTGCGTATCGCTCATTAAAAATTTCATACAAAATTGCTTATAACGGAACAATTGCTGCTATTTTTTTAATAATTAATTATAGTTGTTTTTTAATGCAATTTATGATGAAACTTGCTTTTGACTCAGTCAAAATTATTAAAGATATATTTTTTACTTCATATTTAATAAAACATTTAGGTAAAAATAATAACAAAGAACGTGATGAAGCTATAAAAATATTTACAAATTTAGTCAATAGATATGATTCAGACATACGCAAAAACTATTATGGGTTTTTGCTTTTAATAAATTATCGAGTTTTTTCCCACCTAGCTCTTATTAGTCTAGCTGCTTTAATATATAATTGTTTGTATTATATAATTTATAGTAAGAATCCCGAAATTATACTCGTAACTAAAACAGCACTTGCAACAATTAAAAATCCTCAAGAAGAAGAGTAAAAGGATTCATCTAATAATTTTCTATAAGTTAAGTAAAAAACAAAATTAACATTAATGTTTTTGAAAATTCAAAACACAAGAAAGGAAAAAATTTTTATGAAATATCATTTCATACTTGCGACTAAAGAATTTTTATTTGAAGTAGAAGCCGTTGAAGAAGTACTAAGAGAAAGAGCCCATTATTATACAACTCGTACTAAACAAGTAGATTTTTGGTTACTTCCTTCTCCCCAATTTTTAACTCCTTATTTAACTCAAATTAAAAAACTTACGAATAATATAAGTTTTGAAAACTTAGTAGCTATAGTGTCAACAGATGCAGATTTTATATATTGGTTAAAATTGCGTTATCAAAACGTTATTTCAGGCCATTTTAATTCACCAAGTGAAAAAATACCACAACCCTTAGCAACTGTTAAAAAGGTAAAATAAGCTTTGAGTTTGTCTAATTAAACATGTTAATTTAAATTTTTTTTTTAGAAAAAATTTAAATTAACATCTATTAAAATAGTTTTAATGAATATACAAGTTTTTTTAAAAAGCATAGCTCAACAAGATCAAGGAAAATTTGATGTAGTAAATAAAAATCTTTTTAATATAAAAGATTTTTATGATCACAGATCTTTTGCTCTTATATTTAATAATTTATCAGAAACTTATGACAATTGCTTATTATCAAAAACAGAGCTTAAAAATTTTTCACCCGAATTAATTGTAAAAGGATGGACCGAATTAGAATTAGCTCGTGTCTATTTATTAGTGCAAATAAGTACAAAATTTGAACAAAAATATGACCATATAATTGAAGAGCTTTTTAAAACCGCTGGAATCTCTGAATTAATAGCTTTGTATAAAAGTTTACCTTTCTTACCTGAACCCAAAAAATTTTTATTTAGAGCACAAGAGGGAACACGGAGTAATATAAATTTAGTCTTTAATGCAATTGGGCTTAATAATACATATCCTATGAATTTTTTTGATGAAAGGAGTTGGAATCATTTAATTTTAAAAGCTTTTTTCATCGATAGTGATGTGTCTCAAATTATAGGTATTGAAAAACGAGTTAATCCTACTTTAATGACTATGCTAACTGATTTTGCACATGAAAGAGTTTCTTCTGGTCGAATAGTTAATCCAGAATTATGGAAATTAGTTAATTTATGTCAGGACGAAAAATTTTAAAAACTTTTACTTACTCATTATAGATAATTTCAAATTTGAGTAGAATTTAAACTAAATTTTATTATTAATTCTTTATGTTAAAAAATAATATGTATTTTATAGATCCACATATACATATGACTTCTAGGACTACTGATGATTTAATTGCTATGAAAAAAGCAGGAATAGTTGCGGTTATTGAACCTGCTTTTTGGCTTGGGCAACCTCGTACATCGGTCGGAACATTTCAAGATTATTTTAGTAGCCTTATAGGATGGGAACGTTTTCGTGCTAGTCAATTTGGAATTAAACATTATTGTGCTATAGGATTAAATTCTAAAGAAGCTAACAATGAAAGTTTGGCTCATGAAGTAATGGAAATATTACCTTTTTATCTTCAAAAAGAAGGTGTTGTAGCAATTGGAGAAATAGGGTTTGATGAACAAACTGATCTAGAAGAAAAATTTTTTCGTCTTCAATTGGAATTAGCAAAATCATTAGATATTTTGGTTTTAGTACATACACCACATAGGGATAAAAAACAGGGTACCTTACGCAGCATGGATATATGTTTAGAACATGGACTTTCACCTGAAAAAGTTATAATTGATCATAATAATGAAGAAACAGTAGAAGATGTATTAAATAAAGGTTTTTGGGCTGGGTTTACTATTTATCCTAAAACCAAAATGGGAAATGAACGAATGGCAGAAATAGTAAAACAATATGGGCCAGAACGTATTATAGTTAATAGCTCAGCAGATTGGGGACATAGTGATCCATTAGCTGTACCAAAGACTGCTTGGTTAATGTTAGAAAAAGGTATTCCAACAAACTATGTAAAACAAGTTTGTTATACTAATGCCTTAAAAGCCTATTCCCAAAGTAAACATTTTAAAGAATCAGATTGGCTATTAAATTTAAATGTAGATTTAAGTTTAGAATTTTATGCAGGTAATTCAGTGCTAAGAGGCCAAGAATCACTACAAAGTATTCAAGAAAGTTTAATTATACGTTAAACCAATTATTAACTCCTGTGATGAAATATATTTTTCCATACATACAATTAATGCGTCCTGCAAATATTATAACTTCTATAACGAATGTCGGTAGCGGTTTTATAGCATCTTATTGTTTTTTAGAGAATATGCCCATTTTAAACTATTCAGATCTTATCTTTCTATCACTCTCTACTATAGGTCTTTATGGAGGAGGAATAGTTTTTAATGATTTTTATGATAGTTCCATTGATGCTGTTGAAAGGCCTTATCGACCTATTCCTTCCGGAGCTGTACCTAAATTACATGCAGGTATTTTGGGTAGCTTTTTATTTATTGTTGGACTTTTAGCAGCTCTTAAAGTTTCTTTATTAGGATTTTTTATATCTTTAGTCATTTGTAGTTTATGTTTTCTTTATAATACTAGTACAAAGCATAACAAGTATTTAGCAGGTATTACACTGGCCTTATGTCGAGGACTCAATTTACTTCTTGGTACAACGTCTATTTCTTCTGGACTTTTTATTTTATGGCCTATAGCATTTATTCCATTTGGATTAACTATTGCTATTAGTTTAAATAGTCAAGGAGAAGTGCAAGGGGGCAACAAACTTAAGTTAGTACGTAGTATTTGGTTTTACTTATTGACAATTATTACTTTTTTAATTGTACTAAAAACATACAACAGTAACTTTAAAAACAGCATTTTATTTTTAGGATTATACATAGGAATTAACTTTTTTTACTTAGACAATGCCTTTAATAATCCACTCCCTATTAACATTCAAAAAGTAGTTAAATGGGGTGTATTATCTTTCATAATAATGGATGCGTCTATCATAGCAAGTTTTTCTAATTTTTATTATGGATTACTAGCTCTTTGTTTACTTCCAATTTCTATTATATTATCTAAATTTTTCACAGTAACATAACTTTAAAAATACGTTTTATGAAATTTTTAACACAAAAATTTACGGTTAATTTTGAATATGCTATATTTTTTACTGAGAATTTATTTGAAAAAACAAACTTAACATTTACGAAAATTTTTCCTCAAACTTATGAATTTAAGCCAAAAATTATTTTTTTTATTGATTATGAAGTCAGCATTGCACATACTAATCTTACTCAGCAAATAGAATCATATTTTCAAAAGTATAATAATCTTCCTGAACTTGTTAGTAAACCTTTACTTATTCCTGGTGGCGAAATAGTAAAAAACAATACTGAATATTTAAAACAAGTCTACGAAATTATAGAAAGACATAAAATATGTCGTCATTCATATATAGTTGGTTTGGGGGGAGGGGCATTACTAGATATGATTGGGTTTGCGGCTTCAACAGCTCATCGTGGCATAAAACTTATACGAATACCTACAACTGTTTTAGCACAAAATGACTCCGGAATTGGGGTAAAAAATGCAATAAATTTTTTTCATAAAAAAAACTTTTTAGGTTGCTTTACTCCACCCTTTGTTGTAATCAATGATTTTAATTTTCTAAAAACTTTAAAAAAACGAGATTGGATAGCCGGAATTGCTGAAGCAATTAAAGTAGCTTTAATTAAAGATAAAGATTTTTTTGATTTTATTGAAAAAAATGCATATGCTTTAAAAAGTCCTTATAATATGGAACCTATGAAAAAATTAATTTATCGTTGTGCTGAACTTCATTTAAATCATATAGGAAAATCAGGTGATCCTTTTGAAAAAGGTTCTTCACGACCTTTAGATTTTGGTCATTGGTCTGCTCATAAATTAGAATATTTAACAAGCTATAGAATTCGTCACGGAGAAGCAGTTGCAATAGGTATCGCTTTAGATGTAACTTACTCTTATTTACTAGGACTTTTGTCAAAAAAAGATTGGCAAAAAATATTAAATACTATTGCAAATTTAGGATATAAACTTTTTATTCCTGAACTAGGTAATTTTGCTCAAAATCCTGATCATAATCAAAGTATTTTTAAAGGTTTATATGAATTTCAAGAACATTTAGGAGGAAAATTGACCATAATGTTATTAAAAGAAATAGGTTGTGGTATGGAAGTAAATGAGGTAAACATTAAGGTTTACCAAATATGTATTGAAAAACTTGAATTATTTTCCAAAAAATTAAATGAAGATACAAACTTACAAACAGTTTGACCTGACATATTGTTCAAATATACATCCAGGTGATAGTTGGGAAGAAATTTTTAGTAATTTAAAAATAAATATTCCTCTAATTAAAATGAAATTATCCCCTAGTAAGCCTTTCGGTATAGGACTTAGACTTTCTAACAAAGCTGCTAATCAATTGTTAAAAGATGATAATCTTAATAAATTAAAAAAGTGGTTAAATCAAAATAATTGCTATGTACTAACATTAAATGGCTTTGTTTATGGTGAATTTTATAAGACTTCTATTAAAGAAAAAGTATATTATCCAGACTGGACAAATAGAAAAAGAAATAACTTCAATAATACATTAATTAATTTATCAGCAGAGTTATGTTTACCTGGAAATGACGTAGGGTTTTCTACATCTCCACTAGCTTATAAATTTTATTCAAAAAAAGTTTCTAATGATTTATTTTATGGTCGTGTTAGTAATTATATCTTAGAGTTAGTACAAGAGTTAATAAAGATTTATAAAAAACAAGGGAAAATAATTCATATAGATTTTGAACCAGAAGCTGATTGCATTTTAGAAAATATACAAGATATGTTGCTTTTTTTTGGTGAATTTATTTTGAAGAAAGTTGCACTCATTTTAGCAAAAGATTTACAAATTTCTTTATTTCAAGCAAGAACACATTTGGTTAGACATGTGAGGATTTGTTACGATGTCTGTCATCAAGCAATTCAATTTGAAGATCATATTAAAAATTTTATTGCATTAAATCAAATAGGGGTTAGAATTGGTAAAATTCAAATTAGTTCTGCATTACATTTTAAATTGGATCAATATGAACAAAATTTTCTCATAAATAAACTTAACAAGTTTAAGGATAATGTATACCTTCATCAAGTTACTGAAAAAAAATCAAATGGGTATTTATATAAATATAGAGATCTTTCACAAGCAATTAGTAACTTGAATAAAAATAGAACTAGCGAATGGAGAGTCCATTTTCATTTGCCTATATTTAATCAAAAATATGCCAATTTTTTAACTACTAATCAGGATATTGATGATATAATAAAATTTCTAAAAATTTCAGCTCTAACTTCCTGCTTAGAAATAGAAACTTATACTTGGGAGATTCTTCCAAAAAATATAAAACTTGATCTTTTATCTTCCATAACTAAAGAATATGAATGGATAATTATACAATTTAATGATTAAGACATGAAAAAAACAATTGTGTTAAATATAGTTGGTTTAACTTCTAAATTAATAGGTCCATATACTCCTTTTTTAAAAAAATGGATAGATAGAGGTAAAATATCTAAGATAAAACCTTTACTCCCTGCTGTCACATCTTCGGTCCAAAGCACCTATTTAACTGGTAAATGGCCAGATACTCATGGTATTGTAGGGAATGGTTGGTATTTTAGGGATTTATGTGAAATTAAATTTTGGCATCAATCAAACACTTTAGTTACAGCACCGAAAATTTGGGATATTGCTAAAAATATTGATCCTTCTTTTACATGTGCAAATATGTTTTGGTGGTATAATATGTATTCTACTGTTGATTACTCTGTTACGCCAAGGCCTATATATACCTCATATGGAACGAAAATACCTGATTGTTATACATTTCCAACTAATCTACGAGACGAATTGCAAACTATGTTAGGAAGATTTCCACTGTTTAACTTTTGGGGTCCAAAAACTTCTATTGAATCATCAAAATGGATTGCTGATGCTTCAAAAATTGTTGAAAAAAAATTTAATCCTACTTTAACTTTAATATATTTACCACATTTAGATTATTGTCTACAAAGAAGTGGTCCTCAATCCATTGATACCAAAAAATCTTTACTGGAAATTGATTTAATTTGTAAAGATTTAATAAGATTTTATGAAAGTCGAGGAGCTAATCTAATTATATTATCAGAATATGGCATAGAACCAGTTAATAACGTTGTTCATATAAATCGTATATTACGAAAACATAATTATTTAAAAATCCGTGAAGAAAATGGTCGAGAACTTTTAGACCCTGGTGCAAGTGATGCTTTTGCTGTTTGTGATCACCAGATTGCTCATATATACATAAATAATAAAAAAATTATATATAAAGTCTTTACTATTTTAAAGCAACTTCCTGGTATTGCATATGTTTTAGATGATATGACAAAACAAAAGCATCATTTGAATCATTCAAGGGCTGGAGATTTAATTGCTGTTGCATCAGAAGGTTATTGGTTTTCATATTATTATTGGATTGATGATCAAAAAGCCCCAGATTTTGCTCGTACTGTAGAAATTCATAAAAAACCTGGATATGACCCTGCAGAATTATTTATAGATCCTAATTTAAAATGGGCTAATTTAAAAATACTAATAACTTTATTAAAAAAGATAATAGGCTTTCGTTACTTGATGAATTTAATTCCCATAGATGCTTCATTAGTTAAAGGATCACATGGTAGAATTACAAATGATACTATGAATTATCCTATAATAGTTAGTCAAAAAACCAATTTAATTTCAGATGAGTTTATCAATGCAATTGATGTTTTTAAAATAATCATGCAACATTTAAAAGATTAGAAATTCTTAAAAAGTTGGAAAATTTTAGTATTTTAATTAAATAAAACAAAATATAAAAAATTTTTCAACTTTTCAATAACTCAATTTATTAAATTTTATCTTTAAGTTTTTATCTAAAAATAATAAATTGATCTTCCGTACAAAACGAGTATAATTTTTTAATGTAAAAGGGGTTAAATATGACAAATATATAGATCTAGATTTGAAGTTCAGATAGTTTGTTATTTTGATTAATCTTTATAATTAAATAATATTTTACTTATATTAATATATAAGCTTAAAATCTTATGGTTTTTAAAAAATTAGTAAGTTTTTTCAAAATTAAATTTAAGATTTTATGTCAACCTGAAAAAATGATTTAGTTTAATTAAAACAGATTAATGTCAATAAATAACATCTAAACTAAACAATATAATTAAGCATATTAACCAAAATTTTATTTCAAATAAAAACGTATGACAACGATTTATAGTATTATTGAAAGTTTCGGTAGACAATTTTGGGTTGAACCGAAAAAATTTCAAGACTTTTCTAATTTTAAATTAAAAAAAAAGCCAGTTACTGATAAAATAAAATCTTTCAGAACAGAATATAAGTATACTCCTAAAAAACCAACAAGTGTTATATTTGATCGTGTAATGTTTTTTACTAATGGTGAGAATATTGAATTAGGTCGACCAATACTAAATAAATATCGTGTTCAAGGTAGCTTATTACCTGGTGTTCATAAAAAATCAAAACTTTTAGTATTTAAGATGCGATCTAAGAAAAAATATAGAAGAAAAATTGGTCATCGTATATCTTCAAGACGAGTAAGGTTTGACAATATTTTAGAAATTGTTTCGTCTAAAAATAATTCTAATTTACAAGTTTTAGTTCATGGATAAAAAAATATAAATTATAAATTTCATAATTATGGCACATAAAAAGGGAGCAGGTAGTACTAAAAACGGTCGTGACTCAAAAGCGAAGCGCTTAGGAGTTAAAGTTGTGGGTGGTCAATTTGTTCAATTAGGGCAAATTATTATTCGTCAAAGAGGTTCTGCTTTTCAAGCTGGTGAAAATGTAGGAACCGGTAAAGATTATACAATATATGCTTTAAAAGAGGGACATGTTGTCTATACTGATACTAAATCTAATAAAAAGAAGGTTTCAATTGATCTTCAATCATGGGAAAAACTTGTTACAGGGATTGGTTACTCTGATTGGTTTTCATTTGTAAAATTAGTATAGTGATTTAATGTATAAAATTAAATCTAATAATATAGGATTGAACCGTAAGATGCTAGCGCATTTAGCGGTTGTTGATCCAAAAGTATGGTCTCTACTTGTTGACTCTACTAATAAATAAAGTAGAGACCAAGATATTCTAATCATGAATTAGCAATCATTTATCCATCTAAAAATTTTTAT